TGGGAATCAATATCCTCGTTGATGCATCCCCGGCTATGAAGTCAATTTACCAGATGCCAAAGATGACCTAGCAGCGCCCACAGGTGCCTGGGCCGGTCCACGGCTGATTAAGAGCTTCTCGCGAAGAAAAGACTGATGAGCTTTCGTTCAGTTATGCGATTTAGCAACAACAATCTTTTGTTCGAATTGGGGGACGTATGGTCCGGTCCCTCTTAGCTATTACTAAATGAGGCGACCAAAGAGGTGAAAACGCATTACTTGAAGTAGATTCTGCCCGAAAACGGGAAGATTTAGTCTTGCTCAGATTCACATCTTTTTTTTATCATAATGCCCGGAATAGACATCTAGTTTTGGGACGGAGACACGCGTCCTTAACACGTCCATTTCGGTGAGACTATTTCACTCCTACTTCCTTCCGATCCACTAGTGGAATGGTACCCGGAAACACTAGCAATCAAGTACGGAATTGAGAAAGGATAGTCATCGGTTACACCTTTTTGAAAGAAAAAGAAGGGATTTACAGGAAGAACCATGTTCTCTCATTGAATCATCAGGTTTGAGACTTCTCTTTAATCCCTTGGCTTTCGGGTTGACGTGTGCCCTCTCATCCTAAGTATGATGCCACTACATCCACTAGAAAAAGGCTAATCGTCGGATTTGCTCTTGCTTTTTTGATTCTTTCAATACATTGTATTTTGCTAAACACACGCGATTTGGACAATCGAATTCCATTCGTGGTTATGAATAGAACGACCGCACTCCACGAATAAACAGTTCGGATGAAATAGCTTAAAAAAGCTAAAGAGTAACTGCTTCTTTTACTTACCACACATTCTTTCTAGAAGAAAGTCCCACTCATGGTTATGAGCGGAATCTTAGGGGGATACATCCCAATAACTAAAAAAAATAGGATAAGCGGATACCGTTAAAGGACGACTGGAAAAGGGGCTTCACCCAAAAACCTTCTTCAAAGCCCTTGGCAGTTCTTGCAAATGAGTTAGGGACCAAGGTCTATAGACTGGCGCCTTCTATTTGCAATAGCCGTCCATACTATATGGGCTTTACGAAATAAGGCGGAACATGAGCCCAGTTGGACCAGGCCGTCCAAGCCCACTTTGGAAATCATGAGAAGGGCGAACGAAGCCCATAGCGCCAATCAGAAGCAAATATCTAACCACAGCAAAGAAAAAGTCCTGGTCCATTGGACTCCCCAACATGATGATTGGGTAAAAATCCATCTTGATGGATCTGTTAGTGGCAACCCTAGTCCAGCTGGAGCCGGTTTTTAATGAATTGAATTAACATAAGGAAATCCAATATCAATAATAGACTCAGCTTCACCTTCTAAAAAAAAGAAATGACTCTTTCAAGCAATAGCTAAGTGGAAATATATCCTTTTTCTAATCCAGTTACATTGCTCCAGCACGGGTTCCCTAGCAGGGGGTAAGCAAGTCTATCTGGGTGTTCCTTCCGGGGAAGAGCTTGAAGAGGGGTCATTTCCTAGTCTTATCTATTTGTTTAGGTTGAGAAAGAACTGGTTCTGAAATGACTACGGTGATAAGAGAAACTGAATACCGGTATGCTCTGGAGCCCGTTACCACTACCCCAAAGGTACACTAGAGAAATGTTGCACTAACGGCACAGAGAGGTTGTTTTCAAGACAAGACTTGGAGTTATGGTTAACTTGCTTGGTGGGCGTTGGACGAGCGCCCTGCGATAGCTTGTCTGTAGGGGGTGACTCCCTACATTCGGGAAATACCTGTGAAGCAAGCATTTTTCCCATACCAGAGGGGTTCAGATAAGACGGCTATGTTATTGAGGGTAACCCGTGAAACGGTGTTAAATTAGGCCTGCATGCCGCTAGTATGGTCACCAACCCTCGGGGGATTCTCAACCGATCTTCCCCCACGCTGTGAAGCGAGGCTGGCTCCATACCCATGATTTAAGGCGGGCGGGGAAGAAAGACTTTCTCTTGAACCAAAACTCAAGATGATCCGATCCGTGCTTCGCCCCAAGCAAGGCACTAGGATAAATTCTCTCTCTAAAACCGATCTGATCCACAGGTCGTTCTGCCAACCCATAGACAGGAGAAGAGATCTCTGTAGTGTGCAGTCCCTAGCCTTATGGGGTGGTGAAGCAAGCAGCCCTCGTGTTGATAGGAATATCTATTAAAAAGACGTTTCATTCAACTGTGCTTGAAAGAGAGAGGATATGATAGTTGGTAAGCCCCAATTCCACTGAAAGATTCAATTCAGTCAGCTTGGCTTTTTCTCTAGTTTGCCTTTTTGTCTACCTTCTTTAGTCAATGTCGCATTTCGAGTGCTTGGTTAGATCTCCTAATGTAATGAACGAGAAGATGCGGTGAATCAATCAGTATTAGCTAAGGAATTAGAATTCTGGGGAAGGTTTAGAATCCTCTAGAGAAGATAAAATGGCTAGTGCTATCGAATTCGAAGCTGTTAGCATGTTAGCGCACTTTCCTGTGTGACTGGGACTTCATGCTTAGCAAGTCAGATGCTTCCTAATTATAGGATAGGACAAGTTTTCTACTTAAGCCAATGCTAGTAAGACTTTCATTAGAATCCGATTTTCGGCATCAAAGAGCACGTGGGACAGGTGAAGGAAGGAAAAAAGCTAGAGTCGAAACTAGGGCTTGTGCAATTGAATCAGAAAAGGCTGCACATGTAAGAATGGAAGGAGACAGCCAAAGCAGGGATTGATTGCCCAATTCCAAAACCACTAGGCAGGGACCTTTCCCTAAGCCATTTTCAGTATACAGACAGGGAAAAGGACTAAAAGCATTCTTCACAAGATGAGAGCAAGTATTATAGGTTATTGCATCAACAGGAAATCTAGTAAGAATGGTACTAATAACAGCACTTACGTCGTTCTATCAAAGAGCGGATACGCATTCAGTTAGCTTTCTTACAGCTGATAGGCTCACAGCGGATACGACAAGACCGATTATTCACTCAGCAACAAGAGCGCATTCAATAGAAGCATTCGATGCTTCTTCCCATTTGTAAACAACCGAGTCGAGGGCTGACAGTCTTCTTTTATTAAGAAAACAAGCCTTAGCCTTTGAAAAAGCAGAGGATTCTTGTCCATCTAAAGCAGCAAAGCATAAAGGTAAGTCATCGATTTCTTAACCGTATATTATGGGTATATAATATCTAAGTCAAAGTCAATTGTAGCATAAATAGCATTTAGCTATCTAGAACCAACGGTTCACTTCGCTATATTCACCTTTCTTACTGTTGGTGGTATAGTTGATCACGGTTGATTATAATACCCGGGAATCTCTCTCTCCGCGAAGAGTTTTTCTATCTTTCATCTGGACTGACTAAGTGCTTGAATTCTAATCAGTTTCTGCTTCCTTTTTTCCTCTACGGCTGAGGGGGAAAGTGGGAACTCCCTGAGACTCCTCTCCCTCTCTATTATTCACTTTATTTTTGAATTTAAGTCAGGGTTCTGAGACCAGATTTTTTTTAGAGCCCGCTGGCTTTGCTTTCCTTATTCAAGAAATTAAAGTCGTAATGTTCCGGTTCCTTTATCGGACTCAGAAGTCTTCTCTGAAGGCTAAATTTGGTTAGCTAGATAAGAGTAATCTGTGCTTACTCGGCCTGCTTAGTGACAGAGCCACCTTCTTTGACCGAGGCCTATCTATTAGTGTAGGGAGTGGGCTTGGAAGTCCAATTTCCAGGTTTCTTTCTTTGATTCTCGATCAACGTCTTCTTCTGCAGCAAACAATCTTTCTTCATCCATCCTTGCTAATGTGAGCAAGCGGCGGTTATCCCGCAAAAGAGCTCCATCTCTTATGTAGCATCAACAGGGGTAAGTCTGATAAGAGCAGATAAGGCGAAAAGAGCTACTTCTCTTGCCTTGATGAAGTAAGGCATTCTCGAAGAGTCACTTTCACATCTTGTATAATTCTTCCCTTCCTGAATTCAATGCTTGACATATTCATGCGTTCAAGGCTTGACACGTCCATTAAAACGAATCGGTGAATTGACTAAGTCTAACTTCATACTCTTATTATACTTCTATCAGCTCTAGGACGAGGGACTTTCTAAGCCAAAAGGTGAATAGAGTGAGTAAGGCTAACTCAACTGCGACACCTTCTCTGAGGACAGTGAAAGCTCTCTTCTAGGCGCTTAAGCTATTAGACAGTAGAGGCGTCGGAGATTTCCGGTGAAATAATGAGAGGCCTTTGCCCATGAGACCTCGCTCCTGCCTTTTTGCTTCAGAAATGATGATTCCTGGCGCGAATTGATGGATTTTTTTCACAGGAAAAAGGTTCGAAATCGAGTTCCAAAGAAAGCGGAATTTCTTATTAATAGCTGGAATCAGACTTTGATGATAGCTTCAAGTGAAGGGCATTCACTTTCCATTGAAGAGGCAAGCTTGGCTTGCAGTTCGAAGTTGCGATCCTGATTTAGCTGGACTCGTACCTGTCTCTTCCTTATCTGTCTGATGGGAGGTGGGTTCCTCATGGAAGTCAACGGTTTCTGCTTAACCGGTCAGCTCGCCCGGGTTTTTCCCATCAACTAAAAAGCAAGGCTAGCCGGCCTTTTACTAAACTTTATTTTCTCAATAGCTAACACAACTCTTTTCTTTTATGGTACTTCCTGGTAAAGCGAAACGATTACCTGAGACACTAGCTCTCTAAATGTTAGTCGCTATCTTTGATGAAGTACCGTAGAAGCAAATTCTCTCTTCCTTTATGGTGGAACCAGACAATTTGGCTTGACTTGGATAGAGCGGAAGCATAAGTAAGCGACATGAACCTTGTTGATCAGCGAAGGATATAGCTAAAGAAATACTTGCATCTGGCTTCGGACAACACTAACCCGGAAGTTTGGTTATCTGAGCTAGCCAATATTTATAGTGCAGGCTGACTGGCAACAGAAAGAGAAGCTCTTTTAATAGTAGGAAGGCCACTAGGACCTTCTTTTCCTTTCCCTTTCTCTCTCTACTATCCCATCCACTGAACTGTCAATATCAAGACATGGTCGGAATGTTGGCTGAGCGTAGACTAGTCTGTTCAGGCTGTGAATGCAGTCGTTAAGCCGACAATGCTAGGAAGATGGACAGAAAAAAGGCTGAATCTTCCTCTATAGCATCTCCTTGGTCCCATCGCTCAATGCTGACCTGACATCTAATTACCCTGGGGGAATGCCCCAAAGCCCTTATTATATTAGTTAGCCCTCCTTCCATGGTACCTAGACACTTTGAATCAAGGCTACGCCCCCTTAGGCTATTAGTGAAAGCGGAATTACACACCCAAGAGCTAGGAGTTAGAGTTAAGCTTAAACAGCCTTCCCCAGCTCTCTCTCAATCTCATGAGTTCAAACCGGGTCACCTCCCCAGCAGGTTATCACCCTTTCACTTTACAGGGGTTAGCCTACTGCCAGAATCAACCTCGGTTGATCCCCTGGATTCGAACAGACTAAAACCAAAGCGAACCTTTCTCAGTGCCGCCGCACAATACCCCTATTGTAACGACGTACCGGAACCTAAGCTAAAAGAATGAGAAAACAACTCCAGCAAAAAGAAATAAATATTCAAAAGGAATTTGTGAATCCATGCTTATTTCCTTCCCGAGTTGAGAACAGAGGACAATCCCACCCTAGCTATTGGACTTTGATCCTTATCGACTTTGACCGAAAGAGCTATTCAACTTCTTTTCCCAAGACTGGGAAACGTAAGGCCGGAAAGAAAGTCTTGTACGAGGTTCAGCTCAGGCATAGCTACTGGAAAAGAAGTCATGCCTCATTCTTATTGATGTAGATGGGCTATCACCAATGGCTGAAATGAGAAAGGGCTTCGGCATCTGATGATGGGGAGTGAGAGAATGAAGGCGTAAACAGACTGGTGAAAGCAGGATCTATTTGTCAAACCTATAAAGTACGGAACTTTTAGACGCTTGGGGCGCCTATCACCGGGGAGTCACTGCGCTTTCCCGTTGGAGGTAGGAGATAGAATCAATCCATCTTTCGGGATCCATTCAGTCAATCAAAGACGATAAGCGGGACTTTCTTCACATAGGAAGAGAACTGTCATCGATGGACGGGAAAGGACCTGTGACGAGAAAATCTCGTAAAATCAGAGGGAAAGCTTTCCGAACTCAAAAACTAGCTCAATGGTCGATGAAAAGCGTTTGAAGCAGGGCCCTTGTTCTTGCTTTGGTTTTCTAGTTCTACCTATGAATGAAAAAGAGCTAATGGAATTCGACCAGTGGACGATAGGTCTCGAACAGGGCTTGAGCATGCCTCCTTTCTGATTCTTTTCCGGCTCTTGTTGTGATTCTTCCCAGCCACATGTACCTTTTTTCTCTGATCTTCCCGGGTGAAGGAAAACGATTGTTGACTTGGAAAGACGGGAAAAAAGACCCGTTTTAAAACCCATGTGGAATCTCGCCATATGTACACTGAGTCGACCTTCTTCGCCCGGAAGTCGCTTTATGGTCACGACAATGGATGTCCAAGCGGAATTCCACTACTGTGTTGGATCCCTTGTATTCCACCCTAAGTTTTTATAGGCCAGTCTTTTTTCCACGATGGCGATGGTATCAGCTCTTGGGGCAGGTTCGAGAAGGCTCTCTATTCGGTACGGAACTGACTCAATTTCTTGACGTATATAATCTAAGTCCACCTAGGACTAGGACGGACGGGGCTTATGCCAAGGGTTCATGATATCCTTTCTTATGCTTGACGAGAGTCTATCTTATTGGTGTCTCTATCGGCTAGCGCCTAAGACACTCTACTCTAAAAGAGTCAAGCAATGGGCGAAGAACAAGGCTTAGATGATCGGGTAGGCTTGGATTGGATGTGTGGAGAAAGACTTTTCAGTAGTCCGACATGTGCTTCAAAACTCCTTGTTGAGTCCCCTTCTTTTGAGCGAATCTAAGATCATCGTAGTTGAAGTGTCGCTTAATAGAGCTGCTTCTAGCTTTGAACCAGTTTGGTTGAACTCGATAAAGCCTTTCTGTAAACCCAGTTTTCTTGCCAAGGCTTTTTTTCTTCGATAGGTCAATCATCCACTCTTGAATGAAAGGCGGGTTTTAGAGAATCAAAGTAACAATTTGAGCTTCTTTACTTTAGAAGATCCCGAGTGGACTAGTCTTCTCGAAGGTCTTTCGCTGAACCCTCTTCGAAAGCGGATTTGTCTGCTTATTCAATGGATTCTGAAACTGCATTTGCATTTGAGGAAGCAGACTGGCCTGATTCCATTTCTTATAGTCTACCTCTGGGAAGGTTTATTCGCCGGAGTTGTGTGCCATGTTAAGGATTGTGCGGTTCTTTCTTTCGGCAACACCATTTTGTTTAGGTTAATATGGTGCGGTCAAAGGACGACGAATACCATGTAGTAAAGATAGAGAACCAATTGAACTGAGCGAGGAGATGGTTCTTATTAGAAAGAAAGCATTGGTACCGTACTGGCTTGGCTTCGCTATCGCTCCTATGTAGTGGTCGGCCTTCTAGAAGCTTTGCCAGACTTAAAAATCGAGGGGGAGGTTTTTTATTCGGCTTTACTTAGACCACCCCTTCGGGGGGAAGTATCCGCTCTCTTTCTAACTAGAACAACCGAGCTCAGTAGCTTCCAACACCTTAACGACAAGCAAGGAAGTAGGAACTATAAGAGTTTCTTCTCCTACAAGGGCTTTCCTCACAGCTTCACAAGATTGCTACGGATCCTGCTTCCTTATCTTATTGCACACTTTCAGCAACCCTAAGAGCTACCAGAAGGACAAGCCTATAACAAACAACATTTTCTTCGGCTACGAAAACATGGACTAAGCTTTGCTTCTTATGCCTTCCTTCCTGCTTTCAACGAGATTTTATTAGCTGCATCATTTTAAAACTCTCTCCCCAACTAGCAGCGAAAGAAGCAAACTGACTTAAACCAACCCCTCATTTCGATTTTATCGAGTATTTTTCCTTTTGAAAAGCAAGTGACGTGAACAATCTAGTCTAGATTCTATTCTTTCTCTCATTTGCTTTTGGTCGAAAGAGCCCCGGGCTCAACTTTAGCTGATTATTAGAATTGCTTCATCTTTATTCTGATTGAGAACCGCTAGGAAAAAGGTAGACTTTATCTACGTCTTTACCGAAAGGTCTAGTAGTTCAGTAAAATAAAGAATCCGTCAATCAAGCTGGAATTCGAAGTAATAACATAGGGTCCTACCCGCAATGTTTCCTACTCCTCCTTCTCATCGTTGATACCGACGGGACCCCAAGATGGCATTAGCGCGAAAGAATCATGCTATACTACAGACGATAACAAATTTACCTCGAGTTCGAGTCCGGTATGCCTTAAATGAAATAATTATGTATTATTACAAAGTCAAGTTTTCGATTTCAAAGACGCCCAACTACCTTGACTAGCGCAATTGGTATATCGGTCTCTCGCTTGCCTCAAGGTATGGACTGGAGTGAGAATTCCATCTTTTTTCTATATGGGTTCTATGAAGACCAGCCAAATCTATGAGCTGTAGTCGTATCATGCATCATGAAACTGGCATAGCGGACTTTACTTCATCTCTGGAGCAAGGGTTGAACGCGCTCCGTCTTCCATTCGTCATTTCCGGAAGAAGAATTGCCCGTGAGAGAAGGGCTCTTGGTTTAGCAATTTAATAGGCGCTCAACCTTGTTCTCGGTTAGCTTTATAAGGGAGCTTGGGGTGTCTAGCTGTGCACCCTTTGATTGCTTGTAGTACTCCTTCTACCATATTCCTTTGTCTTTGCTTTGCACTTCAGTCCCGGATCGACTAGTTGTCTTCTTTGCTATAGCTTGACTACGTGATCGACCTATAATAATTTGTTTGCTGGCTTGAGTCCAAAACTACTTCTTTGCTAGCCTGAGTCCGCGTGATTTATCTATCTCATTAGTTGCACCGGATCCCTACTTCTTGTTGCCTAGCAACTGAGAAAAGAATAAGTCTTTGACTGTGACAGCGACCGAATACCAACGGAATGTAAGCCAACAAGTGACTTCCTAGCTGCTGCTTGATCTATCTCATTAACTGCAGAATCCCCATGAGTGTACTTCCTGCTAGCAAATGGGAATACTCTTTCCATTAGGAGCTTCCCCCCAGCTGAGCTAATATGCCTTCATCCACCTTGACCATCTTCCGTTCATTCGTTTTAGAATGAAATGAGTTTTAAACTAAACCGTTTTGCGAAACGGATTCCGCCAGTGCTAGACTGAGAACTATAGAAGCGAAATAGACCGCAAGTGCCTAAAATCGATCATTGTGCTCAACTAAGACCTAGTCGAACTTTACCCGCTGCGGGTAGAAAACTTCGCTCTCTCTCTACTAAGCATCGAGTCTAGCTTAGCCGGGAGTGATTCCGCAGGAGTTTGGTCCAATTCACGTTGGAGTGATTGGATATAGCCTGGCTCCATCATTTTGCAAACATCAAATTGCCAATGCAATAAGAGCCCATTGAGTTTAGATAATAAGGATAGAGTCCGGGGATCTTCAATTTCCCCAGCTATGTGAACCACACTGGAACAGTAGAAAGGGGGCCCTAGATCATGCCCTTGAGATAGGGATTGAGGGCTAAGCCCCGACCACGACTGAATGAAAACAGAAGGTCACACAGGCGTAGATGGGGACCAAAGGAATGAGTCTCTTCTGTGCTTTCGGACTGAACCAAGATGGCAGCTAGCTCTTACCTTCCCCCCTCGCCAAGCGAGTTGTTCCGCTTTCCTAAAAGCACATCTTATCCCACTCGTTACTCTAGCGAGAAAGGTTCACAAAGTGGTTGAGGAGGGTTTCTAGGTCTTCTGCAAGCTGATGTTGTTGAAGGTAAAGAAGACCCTCTCTTCCTGGCCTAATCCAATTGCCCGTTCGACGTGATACCCGAAAAAGCCCTCCCAACTCCTAGGTCTAATAGCTAATAGCTCTTTTGTCAGCTCTTTCGTACCTAACTAGGTTTTTTCTTTCGCTATAGAATTCCCCGGTAACTATGCTTTGGGGCTCAAACTAAATTCCTCACTCTCTTTCTGACACAGGGCTGAGCGCTCTAGAAGCGAACAACTTACCCTCGCAGGGTTGATGAACCTGCCTTTTTGGCTTGTTGTGAAAGACCGATGAGCATATGGAACTTAAGTTCATACTCAATTTCTTGAATGTGAAAACAGAATAAAAAAAGAAAGAAATTGCTTTTGCCCTCACACGAGCAGCGCGTAGGTTATGTCCAGATCTCAGTCTATCTTGTTGGATTAGAGGTAGCAATAAATAAGGAATTGAACTGGCACCGGACAACAGGTAATTCATTCTATTCCATATGAATATTCTACATCTGAGTTTCCAACAGATGCTGATGCGCCGAAGAAAGAGGTATGGGACGGAAAGAAGAAGAATGCAGCTAAAGCAGAGTATGCTGAAATTCAGTCTATTGCTAATTCCATTCCTTTCCATTAAATGATTTGACTCCGTTAGTTCAAGTAGGAATTCCGGTTTATGGTTGTTAGATAGAAGTCAGCCAGTCGCTAGCAAGCAAGTGTTCCAGTACCAGTAGCTGTCCAAGGAAGCAAGGCTAGCTGTCTATTCCTAGTAGCGCTGAAGTGTGCCAAGCTTCATATATGAAGTTGAATGATCCGCTACATCTTGTCCCCTTGCCCTTTTAGGATAGAAGAACTCTCTCTACTCTATTTGAGTTTCATAGTTGGTGGGAACGTCCTTTCTACCCATGTCTGGTCAGTATAGTATGGCTTTTTCCTCGAACTTTCTCTCATGGGCTTTTCTTTTCGAAGCTAGAATGTTGAAAGCCGGTAATCGATTGGCAAAGCTACTTCTTTTCGGAGAGATAGAAGCGAAGTTGGACTTAAAAGCCTCGAGGGCTCTATCAAGGAGAGCGAGCAAAGTCGGAGTATCTGTTAACAGATATAGGATGTGTGAACTTAATAGTGAGGACTTACTTTATTCCAATTGGAAATATTCTCCAAGGTTGCTTGCTTACTTTACTACTTTGAAGAGTGAAAGCAAAAGCATAGAGACTAGTTAACTCACAACATTTATATAAAATATATAGAATCTCTCTCCAAATGAACAGGTAATTTAGTTTAGTTCTAGCTAAATTCGTAGGGCATAGGCCAGATTCCCTTTTTTCAGCAGTAGCGGTTTTAGTCATCAGTCATCATTCTCATAGGAGTGGAATGAGGGGGTCTTAGCCGACATGTGCCTACTCAACTCTCCACGAAAGTTGGCTACACCTAACTATGTCAAACTCAAAAGAGAAGACGCTTCCGCACTACCCCATTAGTCCCATTCTTGAGTGAGCTACCCCTCTTCTTCGTTTTGCTTTTCTGTCCAAGACTCTTTCTGGGCGGAATGAATTCTGCTGGTATTTAATACAACGATCCTAAGCAGTTGGAGATGCCAAATGCGCCTGCCCAGTCTCATCTCGAAGACAGAGACCTGTTTTGGAAAGGAAGCCCTACCCGCTCCAGTCCCTCATCCCATCTCCGAAGAAAGGGCCAATACCAGCAAGAACTGGACTGCCTAGCTGATAGGTTAGCTCGCTCCATCAGGTATCGGATATACGTCTCAGCTATAGGAAATAGCATCGGTGAGGAGGGGGAAGATACTGCAAGGATTCTGAAGACGAAGAAGCTTGCATGTCTATCGGAGAGATTAGTTTGTTGACCTGCTATTGGAGGCCGGTCGTAAAGCTGGTTCGCCGGCAACGGCAGCTCGTGGGTCTGTGTTAAACGATGGAGACCCGTGTAAACTTAGGTCTAACGATCTTCCTGGTCCTTCGGGTTGAGGAAGCTATCCTAGTTGCGACCCCGGTTGAAACCCCAGGCCTTAGCCAGAACATGATCTAATTGGTCAAGGAGGTACCAAAGACAAACCAAGGTTCGTCGAGAAGCGAAGGAAGACTTGAACTATGCTTAACACATGCAAGTCCATTCAACTGGATTCCGACCCTATTAGATAAGGCCTTCTGAAAGGAAGCTATGGCTCGTTAAGCTTAAGCGGAGAAATACCGTATTTTCATGTCTCGAAAAGAGCTTCTTTTCGGCATCTCCTTCTGCCCTGCTGTGAGTACTACCATCGATTATGAACATCCTGACACATTTGAAAGAGGATCCTCTTGTTCTACCCTGTTCCCTGTATTCACGCTATGCTTCCTCCCTCCCTCCAACTCGAGTACTCTGTCCAAGATCCGAGGTAGCTCCTTTTGTTCAACCACAAGGATCATGCTAAAAGGGGATAGGGTCCGTCAGCTGGCGCACAAATCCTAAGAACTCGTGGACTTATCAGTATCGCTCAACTAGAGTGATTAGTCTTTCCTCTCGTTATACCTTCTTTTTAATCCTGTCAGACTGTGAGTTTTTCCTTGCTCTGTCCACTTTCGAACGCTTCAAACCTGGGCTGGGCGTAGAAGGACTCATCCCTGGAAAGGAAAGAAGGAATTATACATAGGGTACTGGCTAGAGGGGGGACAGCTTACTCGTAGCTAAGGGCGTGCTCCTAGTTGTTCCCAATTAATGATATTTATTGAATTGCCTTAGTTTTTCAGTGGGTTGGCGAAGACGTGCTCGGAACCAATACTCGAAACTCAGACAGACCACCGATCCCTGATCGTTTACGTTCTGGGGAGGCGCTTTCGCCCAACCTCTTGCCTTTTCGAGGGCACTGCCCACTTTCTGAGTCATGTGTCATGAGCACGGTGGACTGAATGGAGGAACATGAAACCAAGCTCCCTGCATACCATCTGGATTCCTTATTCTCTTGGGACTTTCTAGTTAGACTTTCGGATTGGAAATAGGGATTTTAGGCAAAAGAGTCCATACCTCTCTCTACTTTAGGATGTTCCGTGGAGACCTCGAATCCTTCATAGTACTGAATTGAGCTTTCTTTCCTACACGTTAAAAGGTATCTTTTCCTACCAGTCCCGGCCCCCAACTCTACAAAGGAAGAACACAGGACGAGAAGAAGGCTCGGAGGCAACATCCAGAAGGATAGGTTGTTGAGCCTAAGGAATGCCATATCGGGGGAGCCTATCAGGATGGGGATGAAGCAGGTTCCAAACTAAGGCAAAAGTATGGAAAACTACCATTACTTGGACTGATTTAGCTCACTACTGGAACTAAGTAAAGACTGTATTAAATGTATTTCAACCAAACTATTCTATTCCACCAGAGTGGAATGTTACTTAGCTCTGAATCAGACTTACCCGATCCCTCAGATGCTGCTTCTACTTGAACTGAGTAATTTGAATTGAAATTCCCCGCAAAAAACCAATTAGCAGAGCTGTGATGATAAAGGATGAGCAACCCTAGCCTACCGAACGAAAGGAAAGAGCCAAGGAAACGACATGTAGTCAGGAGAATCTTAACGGGAAGACAAATAAAATCTGTGACTACCAAAGAATGAAAACAGAGGCAACACATAGGTTGATGCCTCAGAATACATAGGTGTCTCGGTCATTATAAATGCTGATCAGTGAAGACGATAATTTAGGTGTAAATTACTACTTGAAATTCCATTCCTTTCTCGGGTGGGAGGGTTTAGAGCCAGTTAAGCCAATGGCATATCTAGCAGCAGCTCCAGTAGTACTAGCTACATCAGTAGATCATCGATTAGCATACTTCCCCTGAATAGTCTATGTGGCTCCCCAATTTCTCGGATGGATCAACGACCGCATTAAAGTCACCAGCCATAAGAATTTCATTGAAATTAGAACATCACGTAGGGCTTGGAAGGCAGCTGTAAGGTGTAATGGCTCTGGCGGTTGGTGGATGAAATTTGAGTGCAGTTGGCACACCTGCCATTTTTTTTTGGCTGGACTGAAGCCGGAATACGAGCTGATCAAAGTCCAGATCCTTGCAAATGAGAACTTGAGAAGAAGAGACAACGTCCTTCCAGTTCTACTCAATGAGGAAGCAAGACAGCTTGCGATGAATAACCCCATGCATCACATGAAGCCTCCGCCCTTTTGGCTAGAGGCCATTGATCCTTTACCAATCCAATCATACAACTCAGAGTGGAAGAGGAAAGAATGGGGGGCTTAAACCGGCCCGTTTGCTCTCATTGTGGGAAGCCAAATCATACCGTGGATCGATGTTGGGAACTTCACGGCAAACCATCTGATCTTCCCAAGTCCATGGAAAGGATAAGGGAAATAAGCCCGCATACGCAGCTGTAGAAAAGCCAACTAAGCTTTTAGAAGACCCACTAACAGAGCCGTTGACGGTGATGTCCACAGAAGCCCTAGGCTCATTACTTTTTGATGCGTTGCAGCCTGCCTTGAGAAGACATCTCAGCAGATTGCTTCAACCCAAGTTGCACTAAAGTAGGAGGCTGCATAGCTGTAGCCTTAACGTGTTCAGGAGGAACATTCCCTAAAGGAACAATAATAATAGTTTTCTCCGAGGAACTATTATTCAAAGAGATTTTAGACCCCACCTCATTTAATGCATGGACACTTTTCTCTGCATGAGAAGTAGGTTCAAGTCAAACTTTTGGCTTGCTACAAGCTGGGCTCAGGGACTGCAGTCAGCCGCTTCCCCTGTAGTCGTCAGCTCGTTCTTGACAGATCCGATCGGGTGTTCATAATCTGGAGTAAAAGGATTCGAACCTTTGCATGCCGGTACCAAAAACCGATGCCTTACCACTTGGCTATACTCCATAGGCCTGTTTTGGACGGTAGGAACGGGGATAGGGGGAAGGGATAAGCAGGGCTCGAAGAACGAGCTGAGCCGTGCAAGGACGCGGGGATATAGCAAGTAAGCAGCAAGGTTCTCCCTTTAGGACCGACTACAACAAGCTCGCGACTCTAATAGAAAGAAACGGTAAGCTCTCTGCTCTATTTGCTTACAATGCTATGCCTATCAAAGTTGGCGAAGCGAAGGCTTTTGTAACCTTAGACTCGTTATGCTGTTCGACTGAACTCGTTGGCTCCGCGTCCACCGAAAGTCGGTAACCTTCGTCAGCATTTGGTACTCTTTCGATAGCTTCAATAGTTCACTGAATTTGGTGTAATGAACCGCAAGCCCTTCAGAAAGAAAGACATAATATAATCTATAATAAGAATGAAGATTCAAGTACCCTTGAAAAGACTAAAGGAACGGGGGAATGACTACCTGTAATAAAGCACAGGCTAATACGAGCCGACCAGAAGAAGCAAGGCTTAGATTACCAGATCCTGGACACAATCTTCCTAGAAATGGCGAGGCAAGGGGCTCTCCATTTCTAGCCTCTCCTTCTTGCTTACCTAGCTCTTGTCTTAGTGACTCTTCCTCTTTTCTAGGTTCTTTTCTGAGTGTTAATACGATAGATTTTTCATTTGCCAATGAATTGGATCCGCCCCGATTCGATCAATAATGAGATTCTCGTTGATCGAATTTTGAAAAGTATTTATCACTATTCAGAACAGTGGAGCTTTCGACCCAATCGTTTAGCCTACCTATCGGGCGCCAAGCCAATAAAAGAGAAAGTTTTCGCATGGGCTCATCATCTGATGCAGAACCGATGCGAGAGGGAGAATAAATATGGGGGAAGCGGGGATTGATAGCTTTCAAGAACCAGTGGAAAGAGTTGTTCCTCCTTCCTTTCCAAAAAGAGTAATTAGGCATAAAAGATTGAATGAACGTTGGTTGTTTTCAAACAAATCCAATCTTGGGCCAAGCGTTGCCAGCCGGTAATAGCCGAAGGCTAAAAAGGGAGAGATAGGGAAGAGGAGATTAAGGATAGTCACTCCACTCCATAGATAGTGCACACAGATTCTTCTTTCATTTGAAATTCCTTTCAGGTCGGAAGGGCTGCTGGTAGGGCTGTGCCTATTCTCCCTCTTCTTCCGCTTTACAACCGGAATAAGGAACCTTAGAATTCACCCTACCTGTCGATGAAAAAATTGGATTTGAGAGGACCACCTGCTAGCAGATCAGAAATATTTGTATGGGTATGGAATGTCCTACTCCTGCCTGAGCTTTCCGATCAACCAATCCCCTATTTCAAGGACATCTGTGTTAGGTAGGCCCAGGGATCACTAATTAGTCGAATGAACCCATCTCTCTGGCCTATCATTTGTTGGTCGATCCGGCTGGCATCTCCTGCATATCTATGGGGCCCCTTTATACAATACAAGTTTGCTGCTAGGAAAGGAGAATCAATCATCAATAGAAGTTTACTGACCTGGCTCTTCAATCGACGATCTACTACTCCCTCTTAATAGCAGATGCCCATGCTTTGATTCGAAAGCCCTAGCCAGTGATGAATCCCCAAGAAGATAGGAGTAAACAATTCCTCCTCCCTTCAGTCCAGTTTGAACCCGTCCCAAGAACGAACACTTTCCTACTGCAAGGTGAGGCTCTGCTCTTCTCCCCTAGAATCCACTCCGGGTCGGGGGAGCAACTAGTCCAACTTCTTAAGCAGCCGAGATATTCAACAAGGAACATTTGAAACAATTCCTTGCCTCACCTGAGATGAGAGGGAAGGTCGATTTGACTCGAATCCTGGACCTGATCTTTAATCCTACACCGGTTAATGATGCGATGGGATAAGTTTTTTTTGTCATTTTTTCATGCCCAGTCGAGTGACTTCGTTCCTGATGGACAAACCCTCGATTTGCCTCTAGCTCTATAATCCACCCGTCTTCCACAGTCCCTGAAAGCCCTCCCGGGGCCTAGCCCTCTTTCTCAACTCGAGTCTTAAGTTCAGCGACTTTCATCGTTGACGAACACCTGCGCTAATAAGATAAGACAAAGAAATGGGGAGTCTATGCCTTGAATGAATCAGTAACAACGGATTAGTGGAATGAGGGATCAAGAGACGGATAGGGGGGAATTTTCTATCAATCATTGGTGGACCTTCCCTTTTTCCAGTCACGGAGCTCTCAACTGAGTTGTTTAGGTTCTGGAATTTCATCTCTACTTGGGGGTTTCGATTCGAAGGAACTATTTTGTGGTGCGGGTTCATCTCTCTCGACCAGTTCAGGTTCAAGGGAGGGTGATCGAGGGGACCCAGACTTTAGATCTCTTCTCTATGGCGGGAGGTTTCTTTCATATCAAGAGTGTGTGTGTTGGGGAGGCCAGGGAAGACGGATTGGATCGAGAGGCGATGCTTATGCCTCTTCTTTATCGATAGGATTCCCATCATTTTTAGTCTCCGGCGAAGGAGACAAGGGCGAGGGTGTACGTATCCCAGGTGAGCCAAGAGGTGAAGAGTGGGAGTAGATCAGTCTATCCTCAACCTCCATCCGTCATTAGTAATATAAATTCGCTTTTATTATTCACTAGTACACTGCGCGCTACAACTAGCAAGCAGCCCCTTTACTAGTAAGGGAAAACGCTAGCGCGCAACGGCTGATGAAAAGCCAGCAACTAACTTGTTAGGAGTAGGTTTTAGCTTGCCCCTTTCTTCTTATTAGGTTGATAGATTTGGAACCCTATACAAGGGGCTGCCTTGCTGCTCCCCCCTATCTCTAAAGGGGCTTATGTACTCCACTCGTTACCACTAAACGACGAAGCCAGGAGCGGAAGGAGGGACTTGAACCCTCAACCTCAGCCTTGGCAAGGCTATGCTCTACCATTAAGCTATTTCCGCCAGCTACGGTAGTGGCGAAGCACTACTGAGCAATTCACGTATCACAACATACGGATGACTTCTGTTTTTCCGCCGGACCACAGTCTTGACCTCCGATCGAGCTACGAACACGAGTAGGTAGGCGGCTAGGGGGGAGAGGGGCTAAGGGCTGCCTTTTCCATCAATCTCCGGCCGCTCAGTGCCGCTATTGGTGCGAGTTGTAAGGAGTCTTGGTCTCGAGTCAAGCTGGGGCCTCATTTCATTCTCTACAGGGGAATGAGTGCACCGAAAAATCAGACAAGTTGCTCCCTCGCTTCGCAGCGGCGGCATCTGTCTTTTAAGTTCAACTAAGTCATTTCCTAAGACGGCCCCTCTTATTCTACGATAATCCAAGCTGCAGCTCCACGAGTCTGCTCGAAACCGGTCGATTCCTAAGCCATTCGTTCTCCCCTCTCGGTTGGCCTTTGCCAGCCACTACAAGTAAGAGAACCTACAGTGAATGAACAACAAGAACCTCAGATTTTGACCGGATTGTACACCTTTGTCTCTGGCTATGTAGATGTGCATAAAGAAGGGACGGGACATCTCTCTCTGGGGGAAGAAGCTTCATTCCATCCAGCCTCACGAACTTCTTACTGGGGCAGTACTATAGGCATTTTCGAGTGTTTGGATGCACGTGTTTTGTTCATATTCCTGCGCAGTTAATAGAAAAATTGTCCCCAAGGCAACCACTTGTGTCTTTCTTGGATATGCTCAGTCCGGGTATAGATGCTATGACGTGATGAAATCCAAGAGACTCGATGTATCCTTAATGCTCTCTTTAATGGAAATGGAGTCGCCTCATATTTTCCTTAACCTAATTAATCAGCCCCGGGGGAGAATGATGATGGAGATGTATTGCGGCCTTCTCCTGTTCATAAACTTTTTCCTCATTCTTCTGCAGTTGACTTCGTACCTCACTCTTCAGGCCAGCAGCTTTGCTCAGCATTTTCTGCCGATTGTCAGCCTGTTCAGCTGACCTCAGAGGATTCCAGTCACCCGGCACAGCATCTTTCTTCTCGGCGGCGATTACAGTCTCTTTCCCAGGTCAGGCTACTCCAGAAGATCAGCAGCCTAGCCCAGTTGCTTCCCTTCCAGTCGTCTCCTCAGATTCTGGATCCCTCTCTCAGGTTCGTCGATCCTCTCAAGTTTCTTATCCTGTTGAAGGATTTTTATCTTATCTTATATATCGTTTTCCCAAAAAGATCGAGCTTACCTCATTTCAGTTCAATCTTCTCATGAACCTGAATCATTTGCTGAAGCCTCCAATCATTCTTGCTGGAGAGATCCTATACAGGAAGAAATCAATGCCCAGGAAAAAAAAAGAATAAGACTTAGTCTCATTGCCTGCAGGGAAAGAAGCCATTGTCTGCAAGTGGATTTACAAGATCAAGCATAAAGCAGATGGCTCGGTAGAGAAAAGCTAGATTAGTAGCTAAAGGATTCCTTCAAGAATATTGAGTCGAACCCTTTTATCCATGTTGTACATCGGTTAAACCCCATGCACCACGAATATAAGGAGCATCGAAGACTTCATCAAGAGTAAGCCTGTCTAATGTTACTTTATTCGGGTGGTATGAGTAGTCTAAGTGGCCATAAGCCATCTTATAATACCCTAACCACCATCCATAGAAGCTCAAGAACTCAGACATCTGAGCACGTAAACCAGTGTATTCTAAGAATGTTCTCTGCTCCACACTGACAAACAAATCATCAGGTGGGGCCTCAAACTCAGGAGGAGTCCAAGACCGGAGAATTCTTCGAAGAACCCACCAGAACTGATCAGGTGTTAGAGGCCGCCCTTCACCAAAATACCAATTGATAGAAGGGAAAGTAGCTTGAACCCAGAGACACCAATCCATCCGCTCACGATCTGTGATTAAATGGCCGGGGACTGGAACTTGAGAACAACTCTTATATCCTGCACCACCGAGTCGGCGAAAGGTTGAATACCTTTTAATTCCATATCGATGGGCAAGACCGAGCCTACAAATTGGAATATGAATTCCCAATAACGCTTTTAGGGTTACCGAGGATAAGTCCTTTGTAAGGTCCCGTACTAAGAATCGCTTTGCAAACTCCGCACAACCAGTATCAGATATCAACGATTTACTCATTGACACCTTTACCTGGAGGTGCCCGAGTACTTTAAGATACTCTTGAGCAACCCGCTTGTCAGATATGACAATATCATCACCTAACAAAGCATAGCGAGTAAAGTGAGAACCAGGATACACTTGCTCAGCACACCACCACACAACAATGTGGTGGGTCAAGGCAAAGAGAGGCCACGAAGAGCGATAACCAAGGGGTTGCCCTGCGACAAAGGAAATCCAGTACTTGTCGCTAGTAACCTCCGATTTATCGAGAAAACCAATAAAGAAGAGATTACACGCTAAAGCTGAATTCACAACTGCAGAGGCAAAAGACCGGTCGAATAGTACGACCATTACTTCAAACATCAAAATGAGAGGCCACCTATCTGTGGCCGCCGTGAGATCAAAGCAATAGTTCGTTTTCGAACCAGACAAAAGGGTTAAAGGTTTGTACTGATCAAACGTCCCATCCATAGGGATCGACTGTAAAACTTTAGCCAACCACATATGAACAGGAGTGAGCAGCCTTTGGTTAACCCAATTACCTATGGCAAACACCCTCCGCTTTCCCCCTCCTTCAACCTTCTGGGCCAACTTCCCTGTCATAGCCGGTCCCACAGCGGGGTGCCAGGCGGGCAGGTAAGGACCGATCTTAGACTAAAATTCATCTAGATCGGACCCGGAAAAGAGCTTATTATTACGATCAAAGGCAAAACGTACCCTTCGAGGGAATAATATACCAGAACTCCACTGTTCACCTCTCGCATGAATAAACTTCAATAAAGAGGCGTAAGCCGATAATTCCATCGTCTGCGCAACATAAGGTGTCTTTACCTTACGCAGATCTGTGAATATTGACCACAGTGTATCCAGAGCCCGATAAGAGGGCAGCGCTTTCCAAGATGGCAACCAACTCATACCCTGGTTTAAAGGGATATGAGAAAGTTTAGGGACATATCGATCAAGCAACTCAACTAGATCGCCTTTTAAAGTGCCAATCCAGCTAACCACCTGATCAATATCCTGGACAGGGCTGCGAATGGTATCGAACAGAGTCTTCTTTATCTTCTTTCCTTTAATTAGAATTGTATAGAATGAAAGAAGTGTAAGCATGACCCTGACGGCATCATCCGCCCGTTCATCATGCTTGTACATTATTCTACGCACATGACTAGGGATTATCCTAGGGTATCCTTTTCCAGTCAGCGAAACAGCTACCGAAAGAGGTAAGTTCTTATCAAACTTACCACCATAAGCAATCTTCAAAGATGACATACATTGCTTTAAATACAAAGCGCAGTACAACCACCCTGATTTCCTACCTAAGCGGTAAACTGAGCGAAGAAACAAGTGTAAAGTTATACACGATTCCTTGGTGACTTTGTCCAGGACTAACAAGATCCCCTTTCTTAGGAGAGACCTTGCCAGCCGAGAGTATTCCAATACCCTCTGCCATGCGACAACCTTCCGATCACTCTCGATATTTCGGAGCAAAACATTCAATTTTATCCGCTTCATTATAATTATTTTGTCCTTCCACATCAAGAGGTCTTCGTGATCTCACACCTCGCCATAACGCCCACCGCATGGATGGGCCGTTGGTTGGCACCTTACTTAGTCTGTAAGGATTCCTACAATTAGAAGTAACCAACATCTAAATGTAAGATTAAGGTAGTCATCTCAGGCTACCCAGGAGGAATATACTATTCATTTTAAAGATATACCTCCCAAGTAACAGAGGAAGATGCCTCAGCATGCTAACCACGTGTCTTCCAATACTGCTTAAGTACACTCACAGTATCAGTTAACAAGTGATCAGCAACAGGGTTTACTAAACCCAGCCAAGGTATGTAGTAACTCGACGCCGAGTCGAACCCTTTTAGAGATAGGGAAAACATTTGCTCCAGATTGCTAAACACCATTCGTGGCATTCTTGCCTTGGCTGCAATCAAAAGGTGGCCTTATTTCAATTTGACGTGAAGAATGCCTTTCAACAACATAAGGGAAGGAGGGATCCACAATAATTTCTATTCAGCCTCCTCCAACTCCAGGCTTCTCTTCTCCTAGGAATCCTAACTTGGTATGCAAGCTCAAGAAAGCGATTTACGTTATGGTCTCCGACAAGCAAAAGCAGGAGGTTTCGGTTATGTCGAAGACCGAGGTTAGGTCCGCTTCGCTTCCCGGCGAAGATTTTGAAAGGATTTCTTAGAGTGCACTATTGATCTCTCGAAGCGTGAATCCCGACAGCGCCATTGCGAACAGCCCCGGGGTGCGCAGCGTGGGGTGGGCATCAGTTGAGCTATTTGACGGAGTAGCTAAAGGGGATCTGAGGACAACTCTTTCCCCTCAGTTACAGGACAGTGGACCATATTCCTATCTACTTTTTCTCGACCCGCCCTTTCTCTTGCTTGGTTGAATGACATAAGAGAGCAACCTGCCCGAACTAGCCTCTACTCCACACAATGACAGAGAGAACTAGTATCTGACGAAAGTCAATTACTAGGTGTCTGACGGCTTGTACCACAAGGACAGTCTGATCGTTAGTTCCTCGATCCTACCTTCCGCTGCGCTTCTTTCCGTTAGTCTGAAAACGTCTTTTGATCCCTAGTCCTAGAGGAAGTTGATTTTCCAGTAATAGGAGAGGAAGCCCATCAACATATGTAAGCGCTGTAATGTCTCGCAATGGCAGAAGAAAGAGATATCATTGCCAATCGGTAGGAAAGGAAAGACCCTGCGTCTTTCTTCTCTAAGCAAAGCATACTTTTCCCTGTGAACGAATATTTCTTTTACCAAATGAAAACCAAAGATGATCCTTAGCACAAGCGATAAGCTATAATAATACCTTTCCTAAGGACTCTTCTTGGGGAGTAGGAAGTGTCTGCAAGCCTAGTCCTTATCGCTCGGACTCCAACAAGAGTTCGAGCATTAGAAGCAGGGGTAGGGCTAGTCTGGGTATGAATCCTTTCCTAGAGTGAGTCCTTCTGATCTACGATCACCCTAAGGAGATAGAAGGAGCAAGGCTCTAATCCCCATTTTACTTATTGATTAGAGCTAGGAATCCTATAAGCTAAAAGAGTCAAGTAAGGCAATGATAATTGTTCCCGCGGGTTCGTTTAGGAGACTAGCTTTTTGAATTAGAATTCCTTTAGTAAGTTCAGGTCTTTCTGAAAGCCAGTTCCTGAGTTCATGACTTCAGAAGTGAAGCAAGGAAAGCTGTCTAATCGCTCTAAGCCAGTTGTTGAAGTGAGTTAAGGTCTTTCCGAGTTCGGGTCTTCCTTCTTTCATGAGTTTAGGAGTGAATGAGCTAAGCCAGATCGCTATTCCTGACTTGAGAGTCCTGTTGTATTTCACATTTTCTTATGAGTAAGGAAGTAATCAAAGGGATGAGCAGCCGATGACCCGGATTCCAATCGCTGTTACATATGTATTAATTCGTGAAAGCTCTTCATATCGATCTCTCGATTACGCCTCCCCAGACCCGAACTACCCATCCATTCCGTTGACAATGAGTTCTCCCTGAACCGGATGGAAGCGAATGAGCAGGCGCCATCTCCTTCTCATTGCTCTTCACCAATGGGGAAGCGAGTCCACCAATGATTGATTCCTATGCCAGGGCCTTTCAACCATCTCTTTCTCTCTCCTGGCTGCTAGCACCAACTGGGCCAACCCTACCTCTTATCTCTTCCGATGCTAAGGCGCAGATATCAACCCAGCCATCTCCTTGTCCCAAACCCGCGCCCGTCGGCTGACCTCAAGCAATCTTCTTCCCATCCATCAAGGAGTACGAACGAGCGGAGCAATGACCTGGATCCAAGCTCTCGACCGATCCATCTCCTTTCGCACCAGTCCTTGAATCCGATCCGAGTGGCCCTCTTACCCCTATTCGTTCGTTCGTTGCTACGCCTAGCCCCGGGAGGCACAACTAATGAATATCGTCTCTGGCTTCCCCCTTTCACGTCGATTTCTGGTCCCCATCCCGGACCTGCCTGCTACCGCCCAATCTCTTCTCTTCCCCTCGGAAGGACCAAGAGAGATGGCAGGATGCCAAGCAAGCCAGTTGGAGACTTCATACATAAAAAAAATAATATACTTCGACATTCCCAGCAGACTTTTACAGGTGTTTCAGGACCGGTTATAAATAAGTATTAGCGTTACAGATTTGACCCCCCCTGGGCAACCTTTGAATCGTAGATACCATCTCTAATAAGCGGGGGTGAACCTCTGCTCCGAACGGCTGTAGATGCATTGATAGAAAGACAAGCTACCGAACACCCAAGAGAGGAATACAAGGGGGGGACAAGTGATGGAACACTCGACCACTGCCCCACCACCCTGGGAAGTCTATAGAGATCTTGACCCCTCTGTGCCTTTATCACTCTCCTCAATAATATTCCCGATCATTTGTCCCTTCTGCTGTTAGACCCTGGCGATGGCTGGAACACAAGGCCAACTCTTCCCACTTCCCCTTTCTTTGCTGAATAAACGTCAGTCTCACCGCTTGAATGCAAATAGGCTGAACTGCACGCTGGAGTTCTCTCGAAGAAAGACCTTCTTATTTGTTTGTTTACCAGGCGTAACTCTAAAACATTGCTTTCTAGCGGGTCTCACTCTTTCTATTGATCATATTTTCCTCTTATGGGAAGCATGCTTCAACCATATCCAACTACCTTTACTCATCCAGTCAAGTAGAAAGATGGTCGACTCAACTAGATATAGATGTAGCAGTCGTTCTTTTGTCTTACAGTCCAAATTATTATATTTAGAAATCCCGGGCTAGCAAGTAGGAGTCCCAATGCTTTCGTCTCAGGGTAGAAGAAGGGGAGAGGCATAGGCTAGAAAGATAGGATTCGAAAAGCTTGCTTACTCTGATATATAGTTAAGGGAGAGCAGTGATCCGACGGTGCGTGCGGACCATTACATTAAGGTCAAGCCTTCTTCGCCCTCTACGGGGCAATTCAATGCTCAAGTTGTTATACCAGTCAAGTTTCAATATCTAGTAAGTTTTACGAATTAAGCAGTCTACTTTTACTTTGACCAAGCTCTTTCTCATTCTGCTCTTGCCTTCACCCCGCATCAGCCCTGGTCCTATCGAACCTGCCGCTAAAGCCCTTCGCTCCTTGCTAAAACCGGCTTCTCTTCTTCCTGAAAACATCTGCAGAGCATATTCTCGTCATCCCATCCCATCTCAGAAGAAGAAGGCGAGTCTCCTCCCACGAGCACATGACTATGAAAAAGAGAGAGCGCTACGCACCTTGGTTTGTTTTGTTTGGTACCGAGCATTGAAGGATTTTATTCTCACTTGAGAAACTTAACTACTAACTACGGAATTTCCCTCTGCTTTCTTTCAATGCAATGACAGCTAGTTTACTAGTTCAATGGTCGCTTTCTAGTTAAAGCCTTTCGCCAGCTATCTCTTAGCAACGAGATGTGTGATTGGCTATGGTTCTGCCTTTCCTTTATTAGGTTAGAATTGAGACCCCCTCACTTGAGAGTGAGAGCTAAGGGGATATTAGAACAATTCTTTCATAACATCTGTGTGCAATCAATCATTATCCATCAATCAGTAGTTGTTCTTCCTCTTTCTCTATGGTATGGGGGAGGATAAATATTCATTTGGTTCTGGCTGTTCCCCTTTCATTGTCTAGGCCCTTCATCTAATATCTAATCATTTCGAATCGCGTGGCATATTCAAAAAGAAAGAAGGTTTTCGCCGTGCTCTTTTATTTCAGTTATAGGGCAGAGAGAGGGAGGCAACTGATTAGAGTCGGGTTTAGGTCTCCTATTACTTACCTTTCAACCTACCGATATGAAATAATGAAAGCAAAGGAGAACATTATTTAGTTCTCACCTCCTCTTTAAAGAGAAAAACTCCCTAATAGCGGTACCTCGAAGCTTTAACTATGAATGACTACGAGAAGGTTATCGAATCACTGAGGGAATAGGTCACTCAAGCTGACCTTTCCTTCGGTAGGATAAGACAACTCTTATATTGATCGCCGCAGCTGAATGGCTTCAATGATTGGATGAGAATACAGGAACAGAAGAAGGCTGAAATGGTTCCTGCAAGTCGCCGGAAGACGATCCTACTCAGACTCTTCCAATCGACGTCTTCAAGAATCTCTCTTCTTTCTCTGACCATCTACAAGGACCTTCCCTAACAATTCTTCTAACCCGGCTCCTCCTAACTCATAGGGAAGACCAACTCACTGATCACCTTACCCATACGAGGGTGAAAGCGTAATTCAATTGTTAGGCATAAAAAGCTAGATGAATATTGGAATATTAGAAAAGAGCAAGAAGACGGTCTATTCCCAAACGTCTGCAAACCAAAGACCGGCAACGCTACTTGACTGATTCATTGCCTGGCATCATGAAGTGAACTAGATTGGCTTCGGTCTCTCTCTACATGAAGCACCCGAGCTTCATACAGGGTTCTCCTACTCATAAGAACCAGAACAGGCACTCGTAACCTCTGTCTCTAACCTATTCCCTTTCCTATGTCCTTTTACCCGCAACCGGAAACAGGCATACAAGCAGGTCACTTCTTTGGTCTGCTCTGGTCGGATGAACAGAATGTCCAAGGAAGGAGAACTGTCCAAGCTTATGAACTAGCGAGATATAGCCAAAGGCCGGTGGGTTCGGGAAGAAATAGAGTATGAGAAATCTTCAATAGAGCTTTGTCCAAGATCTGATCGTCTCAAATCAAATTCATTAGCTTAATGAAACATGCTTCGAGAATTCAGTTTACGTTCTCGCACCTTCCCTTCAGTCTAATTTTGCCTAATTGCCTTTTTCATGGGCGTGCTGAACGAAAACATCGACACATCATGGAAACTCTTCGTGCCTTCCTTCTCTACCTATCTCAGGTTAGGCGGGAAGCTTCATCAGGGCTGGCGGGAAAGTTGCATCTTGCTCAAGATGAGAGGGCTCCTTATGCCGGGAAGCGCAGTTGAATGTGAGATCTATCCCCTTTCTTTTTATAGTTGGCCTGATCAAAGTAATCGGGGATGTAGTAGCCCAAGCACCTACTGGGAGTAGCCTCGTCTTCGTTCAGTGATGGAATCCTTGAATCCAGTACATTCTGGGTCTCCACAAGAGGTTAGAATTCTCTGCTCTCTTCTGGCTAGATGGTTTGGGTGCCCCGCTGGCAATCGAGATTGGCTATCATGAGTGAGTTTGTGGTGAAGTCTTTTCTGAATGAATAAAGAAGGATTTCTACCATTCATTTGCTGTGTCCCCGATCGTTCCTCATCCTTCCTCATGAAGGAACCGACTATTCAAACTTCCACGTATCGATCGAACGAAATCGGCACCCAATCCCGATAGGCGGAGAAGGGGCGAATCCCAGTTCCTATTCCTCTGACTAGAACCATTGAGCAGCGGAGAAAGGAATCAAGTAGGTGGTGCGCCCTAGCGATCTCTAAACCCACGAATGGAAGCTCAAGAGGTGGTGGTTTTTCCTGCCTTCGATCGCGGGTACGATCTCTAATGGGAAAGTTCCAACGCCGTGTATAAAAAGAGGAAAGGGGGGTGCTTCAAAAATCATCCATTTCAACCATTAACGGAACCAAGCCGAGACCGACCGAATGGGTCCACTTCGAGTGGAGTCTCAGTTCATTCCTCCTTTCCAGTGGGAGAAGCATCCGAAGAAGCAGTGGATGCAGAGGCGAACTATCCATCATTTGGATTCGATCCATCAGTGACAAGAGAAGGGGGAATGACACCCTCCGGCTTTTACTACCCCAGTTCTCTTCCCGGGCGAGGGATATATGTCCCCGCCGCTCTCTCCCGACTGAACTAGTTATGATGAAATCGATTCCTAACAGCGGATTCTCTGCATCTAGGGTTCTGGCTTTAATCGGCGTAACGACTGCTTGCCTTTGTTAATGCCTTGCGACTTGCCTAGTTAAGATAGACCCACGCACATGAGGCTAGCTTCCTTGCTAGCACATTCATAGGTTGTTCTCAGATGTGGCACTTTCGGACTAGAAGAGGCTGCAGATGAACTATCATCCGATGTGGGACTTATGCCTTTCCGATCGGATCAATGAGACTCGGATGCTATCGAAAATGAGGATGGCATCGAAACTCTTCCTTTTATATAAAGAATTCTCATTGTACAGCTTTCAAAGGCTATAAGGGATATCCGTCCCTGCTGTCGCAGGTGATGAAGTAGTGGGAGTAAGAAAGGGTTAGTGAATGAAATTTCCTTCAAACCTGTCAGTGTGAAATCAAGCTTCAGAGTAAACAGAGTCAAAGGGTGAAACGAAATCTCTTTCATACAAATCTTATCTTATGCTTGCCCGAGGGTATAGTAACTTCTTAGAAAAGCAAGGACGGGACTCGTTTTCAAGCGGAATTCGAAGATTAGTCTTTCTCGCCTTTCTGCTACCTCAGAAGAGGAAATTCCATGTTCAAAATGTTGATGAAGCAGTCCAATCCTGAATGAGATCTTTTGGGCTCGACTCGAGAGGATCAAACAGAAGACAGCGCCATGTTAATGCGATCGCAAAGACAAAGAAGCTACAATCACAACATGAACAAGCAAAAAAGAGGGTCTTTCATCACTTTTTTTTTCCTGGAGAGAGGGCGAAAAGAATGTGCCGAAACCAGTGACGATTGGTTTTTGGGTTAATGTTACAAGGCTTACAGGAATACCTCCTGTAACCAGCCCCTCTTAGTCTCAGAGAGGTCTGAATGTTCTCACACCCTATTTGTTTGCTTCATCGCCGGCATTAGAGCCTGAGCGAACCAAGCTGACCCACCTCTATCACTAAACTAGACCAAATGACGTAGTAATTCTTCGGGCCACAGTATTTAGGTTCCGGCTGAGTTCCACCAATGGACGCCCCAATCAGCTGATCTACGACCACCCTAGTGTTGCGTCAGTATGCGTATTGGTTGATCTCTTGCTTGAAGGATATGCCCAATCGTATTTGGCTGGGGATGGGAAAATTTTGGCGCTGGCAACGAATCATTTACGAGAATCCCCCAATCTAAATCCTTCTGTCGTATGAGAGGCCACAGCCTAGATGAATGCAAAGCCAAACCTGTTCTAAATAAAGGCAAAGAAGCGTAGTATCCAAGCGGTTGTCCAGCCACAAAAGAAATTTGAGAGAACTTCCTCTTTACAAAGGGGATCTCGAAGATGTTCCAAGCTAGTGCGGAATTCACCACACTAGAGGCGAACGACCGATCGAACAGATAACACATTATCTCGAACAGGAGTACCAAAGGCCAACTATCCGTGGCGGACTTCAAGTCGAAACAATATGTTTTCTGCTCGCCAACTAATCGATCTAGAGGTTTCAGTTGATCAAACGTACCATCAGTTGGTAAACGCTTGAGAACCCCTTACTACCAGGAAGTGGTCTTCTTTGTTGTAGTATGTAAGAAATGTCACCTAAAATGCTTCTTGTTTTTTACAAAAGAAGAGTTCCAACGTTTCCAAAACGCTTCCCCGTGGAAGCCCAAGCTTAGTCCACTACTCAACTCAGGTTGGCAGGTGCTTGTGCATACAATAGTATTCAAGTCCAACATCTTAGTCCTAGGAAGAAAAGAAGGGGATATTCATTCAAGCCAATTCTGCTAGCTTTCTTTAGCGGTTGAATCTCTCTCCCTTTTTTAGGGTTAGTCCTCTCACTACCCCCGGGTTCTGAGAAGAGCTGGTTTATGGAGCACCGGGCTAGCTCGCAAAGAGAAGTTGAATCATAAAGATCGAGACTGCACTGACTGGGCTGACCTTTTAGGTCAATAGGGGTAGTTCATGCGCTTTATTTTTCAGTCTAAGAGCGAAGAACTCAAATTGAGCTTGCTTCCTTACTTTCTAGCTTGTCTAAGCTTGCTGGATTTTCCTCACCCGCTGTATTGAATCTAGCCGGCTTACGAGATGTAAAAAAATCCCCGGAGAAGGACGAAAACCCAAGGAAGGAAACTACATCCAAGGGCTTAGAAAGCTATCACCGCTTTCGGATATGTGCATAGCACAGCGTCACTAGTGCGAGTCGAGTCCATATGCAACGGTCTAGTAAAGAAAGCAGTATCGAATAGAGCGGGCTCAAGTACACGAGCGAGGGAGCGATCTCCATGAAGGATGAACCACAATCCAGAGGGAAAGGGAAGAGCGGACGATCCGCCAGCGGGTGATAAGCGAGCGAGACTGTCAGTGAACCAACCAAGTCAATCCCTTTCCAGGCACGTGCGATAGCACTCCTTGCCCCGGACAAATTCAATGGAATAGATTCGTTACAAGAAAAGCGGCCCTTCTTCTCCTCGAGTAAGAAAGAATTTTGAAACATCAAGGACAAAGTAAGAGAGAGCAGAGAGGAACTGGTGAAGATTCAAGATCTTCTGCAAGAAGACCCTCTGAAGGAAGAATGATTTTGTAGGCAAAGATAAAACTTTGAAAGCCAATCATGCTTATCTGGCCTTTTCGGATGATCAACCATACAGGAAATAAATCCAAGCCAGCCTTCTCTAGAGACTGAGTTCGAGAGCCCTATGGATCTCGGTTAGTGATGCTAACACAAAAGATTTTTATGCGTCTATGCTCTATTTGATCTAGTAAGGGGAAGGCCAAAAATAGTATGAGAGTTTTGAAAGATGAAAAAGGGGGTAACCTCCATGAAAAACATGAAGAGATAGCTGAGTTTGCTGTTAACTACTATCAAAGAATGGTTACTGCTGAACATAGAATGCAGATCAAGGAGGAAATCTGGCCAAGGAGAGTACTCTAAGAAGATTATAAAAGATGGCTGAACAGCCCCCATTAAAGAAGTTGATATGAAAAGATAACTTAGAAGCTTCCTGTGGAAAGGAACAACAAATAGCGACAGCAGCTCCCGCAGTTGGAGGTAGGCAGGGATGACAATTGGAATAGAGAGGGCCCCGGAAGTCTCATCGCGTCAGATAAAGATGTTCAATTCCGAAAAATCTTGTATAGGTCAGATAGAAATCGAGCAGTTGACATGAACTAGGTTTCTCGCAGGAGGTAACACGATGGCCAGAAGTTGTAGCTGCTGCTTGGATACGGGATCACAGACGGTATCTCCCCATAGCTAGAGCGCTTACAGAAAAGGAAGGACATTTTTGACCAAAAAATGATTATTTGAACAGAACAGACACGTGAAATCAACGCAAACGGTAGGCGGTTCTCACAGGGGGAGGAAGCAAGCAAAGCAAGTCCCTCCATAAGTACCAAATGCGCGAGCAAGAGCTAGAAAGACGCCCTAGCCCTAGATTCGTCCTGAAACAAAAACAAAAAGCACGAGGGTATAGTCCTCTACCGATGGCCTAACAAGCTACGAAGTTCTTTGAAAGAGAAAATCGGGTCTAGCTGTCAACAGAAATAGGTGAGTTCCACTGCACTAGATGTACGGGATCCGACGCATCCACATCCAGCAGAGCGAAGTAGCCTTCCTTTCTTTAGAGAGAAGAATCACTCCTAAATGCGACCCCTCTCAACTGACGCTCCTATCTTACTCCTTTCCAGGCCATAACTCCCCCTTCACGTGAGTCCATCCTGAAACGAGAATGAGAGAGGTTCGATGCTTCCCTCAGGGAAGGTTCCTTTCTGGCTCTCTGATAAATTGTTATGGTTGTGGATCAGGCTTTTTTGAAAGGAGAAGGGAGGCTCCAAACCAAAAAATAAGACTGTCCCCTAGGGAAGACCCTACACGAACGTGCGAGCTGTAGTGAGTTTTCATTTTGAATAGAACGAGTGAATAGAGCGAAAGCTAGAGAGCTAGAGTAAAATAAAAGGAAAGACCGAGACCATACAGGTCTTAGATAAAGTCGTATCTCAAGCGCCTAACTCGAGATCTTCATTTTAAACAGCGCCAAATGAAGTTTTCGCACTCGGCTTTACATTGGCTCCATGGATGATCATTCCATTTTCGCTCAGTCTCTCTCGCGTTGCTTTTCTTAGTACTTTGCCGGGAAAAAGAATCTTGTAGTTCTACTTCTCTTCCGAGAACAGCTGTAATAGCATCACTTTCTTCCTTCAACATCTCCAAAGCTAACCCCGGAATGGAGTCAACTACTAATCCCAGGTTCCATTATTCTATTCTCCTCGTGCTTGAAGACAAGAAGAGAAGTGAAAGCCCTAGGGAAAAGCGTAGCCTAGCGTAAGGAAATAAAATGACCTTCAACCAAGGAAAGTTTAAGCAGACTTCATCACCTCAATCTCGTTTGCGGTTAAAATACTGCCCCAATTGCTTCCTGAGCGCTTGAAGCAGAGGCACTATAGATTCTTCATTGGTATGTTGAGTCTGGATGATTCTCCACCTGCGCCCGGAAAGCTCGTATCGGGAAGCACTCGAAATGCATGACTCAGAACTCTTTCTGTCTGGAAGGGGAGAATGGAATAGCTAAAGCACAACTCACTGTCTTTAGCACAGGATTCCTTGCACTCAAATTTCTATCTCAAACTTCAGGGAAGAGAGAAGCAATGCCAATACTAGCAATGTAACTAGTAAATATGTTCCTCCCATGTCAATATATTTTATTGTTTAGGGGGAATTACGCTTACTTGTTTTTTAGTACAAGTAGCTACGGGGTTTGCTATGACTTTTTACTATCGTCCGACCGTTACTGAAGCTTTTGCCTCTGTTCAATATATAATGACAGAAGCTAACTTTGGTTGGTTAATCCGATCAGTTCATCGATGGTCGGCAAGTATGATGGTCCTAATGATGATTCTGCATGTTTTTCGTGTGTATCTCACCGGTGGATTTAAGAAACCTCGCGAATTGACTTGGGTTACAGGTGTGGTTCTGGCAGTATTGACCGCATCTTTTGGCGTAACTGGTTATTCCTTACCTTGGGACCAAATTGGTTATTGGGCGGTGAAAATTGTAACAGGTGTACCTGAGGCTATTCCTGTAATAGGATCCCCTTTGGTAGAATTATTGCGCGGAAGTGCTAGTGTGGGACAATCCACTTTGACTCGTTTTTATAGTTTACACACTTTTGTACTGCCGCTTCTTACTGTTGTATTTATGTTAATGCACTTTCTAATGATACGTAAACAAGGTATTTCTGGTCCTTTATAGAGAAGATATCTACTATATATTTGTAATCAATCATTTATCACTTAGAGGAGGAATAATAGGATTTTATTGCTACAAGTATGGATTATTGAAAATAATAAGACATGGGTTTAGATATTTCCCTTCAACTAATTGTGTCGTATCCTAATCGTGCCAAATAAATGATATTGAAGGAAATTCTCCGAAGAGAAAATGGATTATGGGAGTGTGCGACTTGAACTATTGATTGGTCTGTGTAGATATATGTCTGCCACATTGGAATTCACAACCAAAAGGTTCTTTGTTCCAACCACCGCGTACGTGTAACCGCTATACAGAAGATAGGCTGGTTCGCTTAAAGAGATCTAGCTGACAAGGTTTTTTTTCCTTTCGGTCGAGCTCTTGAAGCACCTAAAGGCTTACTCGATAGAGTAAGAAGTTGTTTTATTCAAATCACACCTATACGAGTATCAAAGGACCTATCAGAGAGTCTGTCAATAGAGTGAGATAGCGATTGATTCATTGTCCAGCTATAGGGATCATGCCATGTGAAAAAGCCATTTCGAGAGTCGTCAAGTGATAAACCTCATTGCCTATTTATATACGGGCCTCTCTATACGAACTTCAACTCTTTCAGACCCTTGTTCGCTTGTTAGCTCGTCTCCCTTCGTATATCAAAACTGAAAAGTGGGAAAGCATGAATAGGTAGTTCGAATGGTTAAGCCACCTCAACTGTTACCCTCACTCTATACCGGTCCTTACCTCCGTCCCATAGTTTCAACTCAACAAACTTCCGTCCCTTCTATACGAAACTCACCTCTGGTCACTAGATGAAAGGATGTATGGAATAGGAGTAGCAAGCCGAATTCGCTTCCGTCTCTTTCTCTTAAAGCCTTTAATCAAGCCTGCCAGCTAGACACCCCGTCTCGTACTCCCCGAAACTGGCAGGCACACAAGGCGGACTCGGAATAGCAACCTCCAAAAGAAGACTATCTTGGAACCTGCAATCGGCACAAGAAAGGGCAAAGGAATAAGAAGAAAGTGAAATCACTTTCACAAAACGAAGGGACATTGCTTACAACTCAAAAGGACGGGATTGAGCTTAAGGCACCTCTCATCACAGCACGTCGAAAGCATGCCATCCAATTCATTATTGAAAGCCTTAGAGCAGTAGCACGCACAGGGATAGTCTTCCTTCTGATCCCAAGGAATGCGCGTCTGGTGGTCTCGTAATCGTATAGTTGAGAATTCTTGCTTTTAGGAGTGAGATTTTCCTCTAACTAGAAAGAAATATCTTAAGAGAAGAAGAAAACGCTTCTGGTTTACTCTCTTTCTTCGTCAGATAGTTGATCGAGAAAAAGTCCCCTACCCTTATTTCCCATGCTTTCTGTTGGTCAACAACCAACCAAACCTCTCGTTTTTTCACTATACTCGTACAGGAAGGACTCTCTTTCTGTCTGGAGGGAATCATCGGTTCTCAATCAATCAATGAACAACTTTCGACGCATCTTTCGCTTTGATGAACAAAGTCTTAACTCAAGTTCCAGTTATACAGCTGGAACGTCGTTCGGAACTCAGGCTGATGGTAGTGATTCTAGTATTTATAATAATCATGGTATTTATGAAGGTCTGGACCCTACTACTAGTGAAAATAAAGCGGACTTCCTAAGGGGTGAAATCTTTGAAAACGTTAAAAAAATATTCAAAAAAGACTGTCCTGATGAAAACAAATTACTCTCTATCGCCGAAGATTTGCATAATGATGAAGACAACACGTATTATCTAAATGAAATTCTAGAACATTTAAAAAACAAAAAGGGTGATCACTATGACTTTGCCCAACAACAATTGAACAAGATTGTAGGGGGGACACCTCCGACGATCACCAGTCCACTTGATCAATTTGAAATTATCTCATGGATTCCTATTGAGATAGGGGACTTGTATTTATCATTCACAAATTCATCTTTGTTTATGCTACTCACTCTCAGTTTGGTCCTACTTTTGTTTCATTTTGTTACAAAAAAGGGAGGAGGAAAGTTAGTCCCAAATGCTTGGCAATCCTTGGTAGAGCTTCTTTATGATTTCGTGCTGAACCTGGTAAACGAACAAATAGGTGGTCTTTCCGGAAATGTGAAACAAAAGTATTTCCCTTGCATCTCGGTTACTTTGACTTTTTCGTTATTTCGTAATCTCCAGGGTATGATACCTTATAGCTTCACAGTTACAAGTCATTTTCTCATTACTTTTGGTCTCTCATTTTCTCTTTTTATTGGCATTACTATAGTGGGATTTCAAAGAAATGGGCTTCATTTTTTAAGCTTCTCATTACCCGCAGGAGTCCCACTGCCGTTAGCACCTTTTTTAGTACTCCTTGAGCTAATTTCTTATTGTTTTCGCGCATTAAGCTTAGGAATACGTTTATTTGCTAATATGATGGCCGGTCATAGTTTAGTAAAGATTTTAAGTGGGTTCACTTGGACTATGCTATGTATGAATGATCTTTTCTATTTCATAGGGGATCTTGGTCCTTTATTTATAGTTCTTGCATTAACCGGTCTTGAATTAGGTGTAGCTATATCACAAGCTCATGTTTCTACGATCTCAATCTGTATTTACTTGAATGATGCTACAAATCTCCATCAAAGTGCTTATTTATTTATAATTGAACAAAAGCGAGGAACGAAGTTTACCAAGTTTACGAGGACCGGATCGTAAAGAGAAAAAAATCAATTTTTGAATGAGAGGATACTTTTTTAAACCTTCATGCTTTTCTGGAGACAGAGATCTTACTGCTACCTCCGAGTCTGACAGTCTAGTCTTCTAGGAATAAAAACATTTTGATCTCTGATCCTTCGTGCGTGATTTATCCTATTCCTATTTAGCTTTCTTTTAGTTGCCGTCCTTGGAACACTCCTTATGTGAGTTCGCGGCCCTATATCTAATTCCAATTATTTTTCCCTGCTTTCGGTACAACTCAGCTTGCTGCAAAGCCTTTCTTTCTCGTCCAAACACTCCAGATCTGCACTTCCCTTTACTCCATAGGGCCGAAGCTTTACTAATACTAAGAAGGGCTTTTTTTATAGAGAGAGTAAGGGGCGATCCATATTGCTTGCCACAGCTCTATTCCCGACTCGAAATCCATAAAGGACTTTAAGAGAGGATGAATATTCCCGTTCTATAGGTAGCACTGCCCCCTATTATAGAAGGGGGAGGGCCTACTTACGTACTTCTGATCTGCTAGCACTGTGAATTACCTTATACCTACGCAGCAGGAAGGATATGGAGCACCCACTTCTACTGGTCGTCTGCTCTCTCGAGGTCGTCCTTCTCTAAGTACAAAAAGGACATTACGGGATATCTCCAAAATTCGATGTATTTCTTCAAGTGTAGGACACATCTCATGTTTGCCGAATCTAAAAACTATCGCCTTTGCCTCAGACAGAAGAAAAAGGGATTGAACAGGACAGGAAACCCAGAAAGGGAGATCCATTGTTGACAGAAATCGTGTACTGATTGCCGATATGAAAATGCTGTATATAAAAAAAAGGTACAATATTGATTGGGGGAGACCTCTTTCTCTGTATCATACTCCATGCTAACTCATTCAGTTAGGAAAATTGCTGAGCGGAAAGATCTAATACAAGGACTATCTATTCTTAACAAAGCATTTGATCCGAATGGGCAATCTCATTAAAATCCCTGAAGCCAAGGAGCGGATTGAGCATCAGCAGTACTGCTCATCTCCCCCACAGACGAAGGCGAGAGTCCGGGTGGGTTGGGGCTCCCCGGTCAACGATTAATCCGGGTGCAAGCGAACGACTGCATTCACAGCCTGACTAAACGCTGCAGGGAGGGCTGTTATCAGAGCTTCCTGGAGCTCTCTTCCCAATAAGAATACGTCCCAGACACTGAGTTTAGCAGGTATCCCCTGGAGTTCTTTGAGGACCTTTTGGGTAACCAACAGGATTTCTTGTACTGTGCTTTGTAGTAGGCGCCCTGCCTTTAACAAACAAGATTAGCTCTTTCTTTGAATAGAAAGATAAAGCCCTTTTTTCCTGTGCTTGAGAAGCGGCTAGAGCAAAATCGATTGAGTACCAGTACTGCCTTGCCCAAAGCTACCAAAGAAAGTGGAACCCTTGAAAGAGAGACGTAGGCTCAAAAGCAAGAGAAAGAAGGTTTCGTTTACCACTGGAACTGGAGTAGCGGAACTAGCACGACGAACAATGCTCGGCACTCTGTCAAGTGAGCCCCTCTCATTCTCTAGTTGCATTCTTAGCTCAATACCCTTTTACCGCCTTCTCACGCTAATTCAAGCCCAGCCCTTACAGAACAACTACAGCGAGAGCCTTTCCTTCCCCTATACGGAACGGAAGGATACTCTATTTGGTCAAAGTAACTTTCCAGAAGAGGCAAGGAGTAGTAAGAGGAAGAAAGAAGAGACAACGTCCCTTCCAGTTCCCTTTACTAGTAAGGGGAGCCATCACCAGGGCCGATGATCCAACCCCATACCGAGATGCCCTTATAATGATGGGCGTGATCCATAGCCGATGTTGGCTAGAAGCAGTATCAGTTGAAGCTATGGAGCACTCCTTCAAGTCAAGTTTCAGATCGATATGGAGTTCCATATCCTGTTAGAGATATTCCAGATGTAGAGACAGATCCAAAGCCATTTGATCGAGATCGAGTAGCAGATCCATTTAGAGATCGGAACCCCGTTCCGGGTACACCCATTTTATTTTAGTAGTAACTGCCCCTAAGCCGGTAGGTCTCGTTCAAAAGCCACTTTAGTTGATGTGTCCCGATCAATGTGCTGGGTGATGGGCAATGCAATGCGTTCATGTGGTTCCGTGAGCCGCTGGTTTATCAACTGAGCTCAAACAAGCAAGGTCTTGATCTGAGAAAGGAGCTCGATCGTCGAACTGTCAGCTGTCTATTATTCGTATATTAGGGAAGGGTTTCTCTCTTTGACATTTCCTTTCTTTTTTGAAAGGAGCAGGACAGGATCGGACCAACCCAATCTTCTATTCAAAAAGAAGGGTAAACCCACTCTATCTATTTATCTATTGCGGGAAAGCACTCACCTAAAGAGGGTGGGACATAGAGTGATGTTCTATTCTTACTATTCCTACTGTATGACGGATTGGATTTCTTCCAATATTAGGAGTACTCACTGTAATACCGGGCATATCAGTAATAGGACTTCAATAGGATAGGGTAAAAGTCTTTTTTTCCAGTAACCAAAGCTGCTTCTTTGTCTTAATCTAAGCCTCGGTCTTGATGGACGGAGGATGCTAGGTTAGCCGAAAGATGGTTATCGGTTTAAGGTGCCCCTTAGAATAGAGTTAAATAATTACTACTGAACTAGTAAGAAGGGATTAAATATCTTCGGCAGACCTCTTACAAGATGTGGTACATATAGCTCAAAGTAGCTGATTTTCCGTAATGTCTGTGCTTGAACGATGAAATTCCTATTTGAAAAGTATATTCCACTGCATCCTAACGAAATGATTGATAGGAACGGAAAGCCCGAACTTCCCTGCTAATGTAGGGTTTTTGGGGGGGTAATGGCAAACTTTTCGTCTAAATAAGTTCTCTTCCGATAGTTCTGACCCGCAAAGTGAGTTCCGAAAACTGGCAACCTATGACCAAAAAGCTTCAAATTAGGCACAGTAGCTGATAGAGTAGAAGGTGAGATTATATATTCTATAGCCTATGCGCCAGCTTCTGATGAGATAGAAGTAGGATCCCGGTGCGTCTTCCTTCGGTCGGCCTGTCTGTCATCGAAGGATGTTAGCAAAATCAGAAGAACTAGAGGCTCGAAGGCTCGGGTTGGTCAAGCAAACTGATTCATTTAATTCTTCGCCTAGTCTTAGCACCCGCACAGTAGAGGGGAAGAAGCATTCCCTTTCCGACAAAAAACTAAGCGTCTTGCCGCTGGGTAAAGGCAATAGGAGAAGTGAACCCGACCACTTCACGCTGAGGTTCATAAAGGTAAATCCGGCCTCAAGGACTGTGAAACAAGATAAGCAAATCAGCTCAAACAAGCAGTGGCTACTACTATGAGTAACTGCTCTATTTGTTCTAGTCCCTTCGGTCTTTCAACAAGGCATTGTTACCCCCCAATGATACACTCATTGAGGAAAGGAATAGGATCTACTACTAGCTATCCACTAGTAGCTTTTCCTGTGCGGTGGTATTTGATGAGTCACACCTGACTTGGGATTTGAGAACACTCTAACTGAGTGGACGAAGGCAGGCAGGGATTGTACTGTATACCATTTACCGGAACGAGCCTTCGATTAGATTTTTACAAAGTTTGATTCAAGACTTGAATGATGAACTTGCACAAATGGAAAGGATAGAACATATCTTACCCGCTAGGGTAAGGAATTCCATGGGCTTTCGGACAAATCGATCTAAGATAGGACTGCGAGGTATAGCAATCCCGAGACGTTTTAGCATTCTCAAAGGTAGGAGATTAACGGCCGATCCCCCATCTATTATGATTCTTGTTATCTCCAATCCATTAAGGTATCCTGAAATGAACAAAGGCCTGTTATGCTTAATGAGTCCTGGTTGCAAGTAATCGTCCGTAAACGTGATCAAAGCCAAACACTTGGCATAAGTTGGTTCACTACTTCTCATCTCAACTTGGTTAACTTCATTAGAAAACTCCTCTGGGTTCGAACATGCGGGACATCCAACGTTCTGCAGACATCTTCAATGCATCGTATACGCTGAGGAGTGCAGGAATCTTTTTGAGGTGAGCTATTATGTCATAGCGAACATGTTGTCCATTAGCGGCATGCAAGGAAGCAAAGATGAACCGGCTTGGTCAGAAATAATTGAAAACCTACAATTCTTAATGTACACTATAGTAGGGCAAACCCTTTGACGAGAAGAACATAAGGTCCGAAATATATGACTTTCTCGAGGAGAAAGTAAGGAATCGGACTTTTTCACGCTCTCATGTTCAATTTCAGAGGCCAACCTACGCTTTTTTATTCACGATGCGCAACAAAATGGTCATCTCTCCGCGGGAGTTCATCAATCATTTCCTCGGCGGGTAAGGTAAATAAAATGTGATATACATGAAAAAGGATAAAACCTAAATAATCCTTTAATGCCTTAGGAAAAGTCTTCGAAACTATGAATTACGCTCCTCGCCCTATCAACCTAATAATAAGAAAGATGGACTGAAAGTCAATAGTATGCCGGGCCTCTAAAGAGCATACAACCTAAGAAGCATCCCAGAGCCCTACTAACCACTAAGCCCTTCTAAAAGTAATCCTTTGCTTCAGTGTGCCGTCGGATTGTGAAGGTGTTCAGTAATCGGATGCTATTGAGAAGATTGGCATAATTTATCTCAAAGCAGCTCCTTCTGTCCATCGATTCAAGGATTGCCTTCATTTATTCTGCTCGTGGATATCTTAGCTATTGGATTAACTAGTCGCCCTTGTCAACACTAGAAGGTAGAGTGTAAGGCAACGAACTTTTAACAGGCACGGTACGAGAGGAAAAAGACCAGCGTTAGGCCTCTTCAGCTAATAGATGTGTCAAACACCGTTGCCAGTTACTGGTACTGCTAGTCGCAAACGAGCCCTTCTCTTCCGAAAGAACCTATTTGCCCACTTACTTTCAGCTCTGTCAAAGAACCCCTTCAACTATATGCAACCACTTCTTGAACAACCTATTTCGATTCATGTGACAACAGCACATTCTATGCTATCTTATACTATTGATTAAACCAAGCGATTCGTTGGAAGATTCGACTGGCATCTGCCTTAGCCCTGTCTCCCTCCCTAGCTAATTGAATACCAGCTTCCTCAACTATTAGTATTATATGTCACTTCCCTGTCCTATTCTTTTAGTATGCATGGGGCTGTAGGTTGCTTTATTTGATCTTATCTGCTCACGAATGGTCTGCTTAAGCCAATAAGATCGAAAAGGCTATCTCCGAGTGGCAATAAATAGTGCGGAACTTTCCTGAAAGCAGGAAGGATGCCCAAGGGAAAGCTAGACCTCGAGTGACGAAAGACGGGAGCCACTCTAGTGACCTTTGAAAAGGGTCCGTACTAACCAGTTATTACTGCCTAGTGCCTAAACTGATTAGAGAGTTGTTGAATAAGCAAATCGGCTGTTTACAGTTACAGCAAACAGGAAATCAGAGCAGTCGTGTGGAAGGTCTTTCTTCGGCCTTTGCTTCCTCTTCTTAGCCTAGCCGCTTCCAGGTAAGGAGAAAGAAAAGAAGTGAACTCTAATTTTGTGGGGGAAGGAACTGAATATAACAATAACAAGCAAGACCAAGAGATATGACCAAAAAAGCCTTGTCACGAGCAGGACTCGAACCAGCACCTCTGGAACCAAAAGAAAGACCAAGCGAACTTCCTTTTATTCAGATCGCGACTTTTGGTAACTCGGTTCCTCACGCTGTCCATAAGTACGTCCGGGGAGCATTAAGCTCAACTATCCCAACTATCAAACTGAACTAACCATAGAACCCAAGGAAAAGGAAATACAGATTCATTGAGAACTAATACGATTATAACAGCACTCATCATTACTGCAAGCGTTTTAACCCCCACGCAATTGTTTTGGGCTTCAATTATTTCCGAAGGGGACGAAGGTCCCAGACTACTGGGTAAAGTCTTCAATGGATCAAAAGTCTCTTTCAGTATAGTCCTTTCTTCCCGAAATACTTCTTGCAAAATGGCATCTGTCGAGCCCAGCTCTGTCATTTTTAAATTGTGCAAAACACGGGATTGAATCCCTATTATTTCTTATTTAGACGGATTTAACCATACTACTATTAAGACAATTCACATTGAAATGATCCATACCCGGTAAATAATTCCACCAAACAGTAAATCCTACCAATAAACAAAGAAGCAAGAGGAACCGAAAACAAATAGGAATAAGTAAGACTCTCTTTTAAGGTAAACGTTTTTCTTCTTTGCGTAGTTTTCATTGCATCGGTCAACCCTACTTCGTTTTCAGGTGAATTCCGAATCCTTTTTTTACCCATTCTGAAATGCTCCCGATTTTCTATTAAATGTTTCAGTTTATCGGGGAGCTGAGAAAGAGGCATTAAGATAGGCAACCGCATTTTAGCTTTAGCAACTAGCTTATTCCAAAAACCTCCTCCAAGAATATTGTGGTCCCCTTCTGCTTGTAAAAGTGGGTTTCGCCACACCATTGAGCGGATTCTAGCTACTTCAGCATTCGACCTTAGCCTTTCTAAAGCTTCAAACAGATGGTCTTTGTTTTCATCCGTAATAGGAGGACGGAAGGCTGGGGGAACAGCACTGGTGGGCCGAACACTCTCTTCATCAGAGCAACGAGATACAAATCTGTCTATACCTATATAAGGTCTCGGATCCTCATAAGGTGCAGGAACTCTACTCTCAGGATTACGAAACACAGCTTTCTTAGAAGAAGCACAAACAAGATCTAAAGAAAATCGGATGCATGTTTTAACATTATTAATAAGCACTAGATTAAAAAATTTTCATCTTTCTTTTATTTATTTTACAACAATGCACTGAGCTACTTACGAAACCTCTCCTATTAATATAGGTCAAGCGTGATGCCCTCTAGGAGAGCCCTAGAGTCCCAAGAACTGTCACGAGTTAGATTCGAACCTGCTCTCTTTATTCAGTTAGAAAATCTTACTTTCTTTAGCCACGAATACAACCTAGGAATAAAAACCTACATAACCTACCTCCCAGACCAAGGAAGAAGGTATCAGACCCATGTAGTTCTGGACTCATTTTTTTTTAACCAGTTCCTGTACTGAACTCGACTTATAAAGTAGTCTGGTGGAAGAGGCCCTCCTCACCACTCCCCTCCCCCCCTATCATGGGAGCAATCAAAAATGACAACTCACCATGAAAGGGGCCTTCTGTTCACTGCGTGAAAGAAGTCCTGCTCTTTCACTTCGCTACTTCAGACCCTCTCTAGACTAGACAAAACCACGGAATTCAAGCCAAGCCCAAGAATAAAAACCTTCCCAGGCGAATGAAAAAGAAGCAAAGAGAAGTCAAATTGAAACCTTCTTTCTTCGATCAGAATACGAATGAGATCAAAAAGGCCATCATTAATGCGAACAAGGCAATTGCCTCGGTTAGGGCAAAGCCCAAAATGGCATAACCAAATAATTGTTTAGCCAATGATGGATTGCGCGCCACGGAATGGATCAAAGAACTGAAGACGTTTCCAATACCGACAGCAGCTCCCGCTAAAGCAATTGTAGCAGCTCCGGCACCCATTGATTTTGCACCTTCTAACATCTAGTCTACCTACCGGGGTCCCCTCACGCTTTTTCTTTCACGATTTTCTGTTCTCTTCTTCGTCGATTCTTTTCCTCGTTCCTTTTATCTTGGGCATCTCATACCCACGGAGCAATAGACTAAACAGAAAGCCAATCTCGATGACTGACTTTTATTCATTCTTACAATACGATAATATCTTCAGCCTTTTCTCCGCGATTTCTTGCATATCGGCTGCTATTATCCGCTACTTCACTCGAATCCCTAAGAGTGCTGTGGAGAGATTCAAGGTTCAAGGAAGTCAACGGATGATCCTTTTAAAGAGTAAGTACAACATAAACCTAAAGATAAGCCTTAGTCTACGACTGGCTTTTCTTCCTATCCCATCTGGAAGTAGGAAACAAAGACAAGTGGGATCCCCGCTCATAAACCACATCTGCATGATTCACCCCGAAATTCTTCCTTGCTTTCAAGAGAAAATTACCAAGGTAGGTAAGCAAATAATTAGGCATCCTTAGATGAAAGAGCGGTTCTCAGGTATGATTATCCATCAACAGCAAGTAAAAAAATAAAGAGTTTGCTATTTGGAAGTGAGAAGGTCCTTTTATTTTTTAGTCTACTCATTTCATTCAGATATAGTTCTGCCTGCCTGGTGAAAGGACCGGTTGTTGACGCAGTCGGTGCCAGTAGCAGGCATAGAAAGGTATCCTCATCCTCCCGTACAACTATTCAAGTGACTTCGTTTGCGGAATACTCATTCGAATATCCAGGTGCGACATCTTTGGTCGATCAATCTCGAGTGCGCAGGAACACTTTGATTGCTAGCTTCACGTCTTCAGTCCGGCCCCCTGAAGAAGGACGAGCAGCGTTATTTTCTATTTTCATAGGGGCAACCCACCCATTTTTTAGTGTTCAAGTGGCCTAGGTACCTGGATCTTCGATCCAATTCCTTTCTGCTGTTTAAGAAACCTTGCCCTCCCTTTCTGATTGTGAGCTTATGCCATTAGTAGTGTAGTGGCTATAGGCTTTACCAACTCTCCCGTTTTTTACTTCTCATTTCACCTGGGCGCTCTATTATGTTATTCATTCTCGATGCTTTGATTCGGCTCCTGGCCAAAACCTGAACTACGAGCGTTGTTTCAACTTCTTTCTTTGGTGGGTAACACGCCACGCCTATCTGTTCAAGTGTCGTTACGATTCAATCGAGTTAGAGGCTACATTACTCGTGAACCCTCTATTGCTGGAGCCGAAACTGGTTGGTGCTTTGCCGGGTCCAGGAAAAAAGCGGATTCTCAGTTAGCTGCTTTTTTTTTAGCACAGGAGGGTGGTCGTAGATCAGAAGTTCTAAAGGAGCATCTGTCGTCTCTCCTCTCCCGTTCTTCCCGGAAGTCAGTTACTTTGAAGAGAAATGGAGGACAGGGAATCTAAGGTTTCACTCCAATGAGTCAGATGTGACTTAGTCAAATTCAAAGAAAGTTCCAGTTCGGGCTATCGGTTGGCTTTGAAGTGAAAGAGTGGATTTCGACTCGGTCCGCTTTGGCTCCTGATCTTGAGCTCGCTTTTCTTGGCCTCAGGCTTGGCTTCCTCTTGGAGTGCTTGCCTTTTCAATACTTTAGGCCCTTGCCCTTGGCTTGGTCTCGACTCCCACTGGCTAAGTACTTTCCATCTAGCAGGCTAGCTGCCTGTTCCGCCCCTCAGTCTTGGACATTTTGGCGTAGGTTGGAGCCCCTTCATGAAATCGAAGAGCCGGTCCTCTTCCGTCATATCAAAAATGTCCAGGAAGAACCACGAAAGAAGGCCTTCACATACTCGCGTATGGGGCCTGTTTGCTGCAGGCTCATCAACATGTCGGACCACAACCGGGCAGGAACCCTCCATTCTGCCTGAAACTCGTCCTATAAATAGATCTAATTGCACTTCACGCTTCGCGTTCTTTACGTCTTTTGGTCTGCCACCAGAACTTGGCTGAACCATCAAGATACATGACAGCCGTATTCACCGACGCCTCCTCGGACTACGTCCGACAAGCCGCCGAAAAGGATGGGCAAGGAAAGTAAGAGCTCAATTCCGAAGAAGGTCGGAGGGTATAAAACCAGAACCAAGTCTTTGAAGTTTCGTATCTTGACCCAATTCTCCCGACAAAACGTAGGAATTAGTGCGTGCTGAAAAATGGACTTTTCTTTCTCCTCCCTTAAGCCCTGGTTTTATGACGTCGAGTTTGCTCTATTCTCTTAGCTCGGGCTCCTATCAAGCTTCGCTTCGCGCATGATAGCGGCATTATTGAGGAAGGAAGTCGCTCGCTAGTGCACCTTGGGGAAAGAAGAGGTCCGGTTAGTCCTTCTCCAATTAGAATCTCGCCGGATCGTCTGCTGAGTGAATAGCAGCAAATGCTAGTTACAATATGGGTTCCAACGAAGCCGATTTAGTAATTAGTAAAGCTGAAGTTAATGAGGGTACTACCGCGAAGAAATTAAAACCTCGAGCTCGAGGACGTAGTTATGCGATAAAAAGAACTACCTGTCATATAACTATTGTAGTGAAAGATAGATCTCTAAATGCTGAATATAAATGGATTCGTGGATATATGATGATATGTATATTAGGGGAGGAGTATGGGACAAAAAAGAAATCCACTTGGTTTCAGACTTGGTACAACCCAACGTCATCATTCCCTTTGGTTTGCACAACCAAAAAATTTTCTACAAAAGAATATGAGAATATCCTCCGGCGCCGAGGGGATTGCACGTATAGAGATTCAAAAGAGAATCGATTTGATCCAGATCATAATCTTTATGGGATTCCCAAAGTTATTAATAGAAAGTAGACCACGAGGAATCGAAGAATTACAGATGAACCTACAAAAAGAATTTCATTATGGAAACCGAAAACTAAACATTGCTATCACAAGAATTGCAAAACCTTATGGAAACCCTAATATTCTTGCAGAATTTATAGCCGGACAATTAAAGAATAGAGTTTCATTTCGAAAAGCAATCAAAAAAGCTATTGAATTAACTGAACAAGCAGATACAAAAAGAATTCAAGTACAAATTGCAGGACGTATCGATGGAAAAGAAATTGCACGCGTCGAATGGATCAGAGAAGGTAGGGTTCCCCTCCAAACCATTCGAGCTAAAATTGATTATTGTTCTTATATCGTTCGGACTATCTATGGGGTATTAGGTATAAAAATTTTGATTTTTCTAGACAAGAATAAGAAAACTTTACTTGTTTTTCCCTTCTATCGATTGATAGAACAAAAAAGGGAAACTCTTTCGTTCTTTTTCTGATCGATCAAAACAAGCAATTCTCATTTTTCATTCTAAATGAAATTAGAATTATATAGGGTTGAATAAAAATTCGATTCACCTTTTGATATAATTGCTATGCTTAGTGTGTGACTCGTTGGTTAGGGTTAGGATTAAAAAAAAAGACCAGCCCCATAGTATGAAAACCAACTCATCACTTCGTATTATCTGGATCTAAAGAACCAGACAAAATATGATAAATTGGTCATATCTTTGTAGCAACTGAAATCTTTTTTTGAAAAAACTTTAATTCTAAGTTTAAAACAATATACAGAAGAAAGGTGTGGATAAACGGAAGGATGAGAGAAAGAGAGAAAAAGAATATCAATATTGCTATAGAATTCCAATATGTAAGGTCTATGTATAAGTCCTCTCAAAAAAACAGTGTAATAAAGCATCAATACTAGTTGATTCATCCATAATGAACTAAATATTAAACGAATCAGAAGAAAGAAATCAAGAGCTTCGAGCCAATAAAGACTAAGAAGGTTGACTCAAGAATCAATTTAATTATTAGCTCCATTGCAGAATTCGGACCTAACCATTAAGTACGAGGCGATGGGAACGATGGAACCTGTGAACGCAATTTTATTGAACAAATGAATCTTAATGATTCACTAGTCGGGATGGCGAAATGAATCGGAAATCTATTCATCTACTCTGAGAAGTCATGAACAAGTCCTAGCGCGGAAATAGAGATTGCAAGAGTAAATATTCGCCCGCGAAAACTCAATTCTTTGAGAGTTCCTTTCTGCCAGCACTTTCTCTATTTAAAGAGAACATCCGATCATTCTTCGAAAGAATCGAAACGTTTGCGATACCCAATTTCATGAAACTTCGCGTTCGTCCGCTTCATCTGGCGTTATATCAAATGTCTGATTCCAAGTCGTCTACATGTGAACTGATCAAGGGGCGGAGCCCCCCGCTGGCATAGTAAACAGTTAGTAAAACAAGATCGCAGGAAGCAAGCTGTCGAGACCATTCGACCGATAAGGGAGATGTAGCTACCAGTTCGCGCGGGGGAGTGAAACGAGTCGTAGGTAGCTACCAGTATGCCCGGCCGGGTAGTGAATTAACTAGGAAATAGATCCTTGAGTTCGAGAGAAGCTGTCCTGTTCGCTCGGAATGGAATCGGTTTCGATCGAATGTACGACGGATCATGAAACTCCCGACTTATTATAGACTAGCCGTCGCTGACTCTAGATCAAATATAGAAGTAGGAATCGGGTTGTAACCGAAGCCTGTGATATGGATAGGCGTTTTCAGGATCAGCGGCTAGGCGCCTTGATCGCTGGAACATTGGAATGTATGGTCTCCATCCGAGAAGTCCAGTCTGGCAGACAGACTGATACTGACATTCCAAGGAAAGGGAAATGGGAAGGAACGCCTGTCGAATAGTCGTTGGCCTTGAAAAATATCAAACCACATAAGCCTCGCGCGGGTCGGCAACCGGCTAAGCTCGCTCCTTCCAAGGGCTCCTCAGGACATTCTCCTTTCTAGATCTTTTACGACCAGGAGAAGATATTCTAATATGTGTAGGCGTAAGATGTACTCCTCAAATACTGCTGAGCTAGACCTTTCAGTTTCCGACGCATGGTCAGATTGCCACACCGTCAGGCTAACTTGGGTTTAGGCTACAGTCTTGTAGTCGTCAGTTGTTGGGAGGTCTTCCATTCCAGAAAATATTTTCATTTCACTCTTTCCCCCACTTATCATCTCTCTGTGGGACTTGTTCCCTCTTCAACTCAGCGCTTTATAGATAGGCATTTTTATTGAGAATGCGGTCCCACCTTAATTAAGTAAGTCTTATTTCTTTTTTGTTTTTTTCAAAAATGAAAGGCTTTCTGGTATAATTCAATATCCGGTTTATATAACCAGCAACACGAAATCGTCGCGTTAAACATTATCCCCCATCTTTACGCTCTCAGCAAGGCTTTGTGCCACGTCCAACCAGGTGTGCTCATCCCGCCCAATAGCATAATTAGACCACGCTTGTAATATAGCTGCTACCTTTAAGCGTATCGTGTCTATCGAATCGTTAGGATGCACCAGTGGCAGGTCGGCTTCATATAGCCACACAGGTATTTTATCCTCTGCCTGGGGCTGGGGCTTACCGGGGTGACCACACTGAAATAATCTGGATCAATTTTCTTTTGAATCCTTTTGGCACAGGTAGTAGAGGCAGGCATTATCCACTCCAGCAGTAGCAGATGTAAAATCTGAAAGGTAGGGTTCCCGATTGGCTTCCATTAGAGTTAGAGTGAGTGCCTCTATCGAAGTTCTAAGATTACCACTTTGGTCATTTTATTCCCGTTAGAGTTGGATTTATTTACCCGAAAAAACGGATCTCCCCCACTTTGTAAATTCCCGTCTATAAATGTAGGTGACTTCTGTCAAATATGTTAGAATAGGGAAGAAGTCTATAAACGTTCTTACAGTGAGGAACCTGCAGAGAAAGTATAGTTTTACCGTGAACTTACTCCAAAGTTCGATTAATGCTCTGACACACGGAGCATTTATCAAAGTGTATTTTATTGACAAGCAATAAGCTTGTTGTGCGTAGTAACAGTATTTCATTTTGGAATGTACAGTCCCGAAATCATTCCATTTGTTTAATACATGGAAGTCTGATCCTCCAATCCCGCGGCTTTGTACTATACTAGCAAATAATAAAAGTGTGAGGACTCAACATATGATGTTCCGTATAAGTTCACATAACACCAATTTGAATAACCTAATGGCATACAAATTGCCTTGGCTGGCGAAGCCTGGCAGCTCTACAAGCAGGGGTTTATACCATCTATTTGTATTGAGAGGTTTTACATCTGTTTGTAATGGTATAAGCAACAAGCTTGTATGGATGGATACTTCCGGCTATAGGCCATTAACGAATAATTTCCGGTCCCGCATTATGCCAAGTTTATTCTTAATAACGGTTAGAAAGTCCCCCTCCCCTGGAAAATAAACTCACGACCATTGATTGACCAGGGCCGTACCCTTATGATGATGAGCCATCTCGAGCTGATTAACAGTCAACTCTCCCTTGCTGAATGGCATGTTACCTTTCTTGAAAGTGGCAGGAGCGTCCTCCATCACTAACAATGATTCATCATTGCAAAGGGTAGTGAGACCAGAACTTTACAATGAAACAGTAAAGTAAATGTTATGCTCGGTCATAAAGAGAAAGGTGGTGAAACCCAATAACCGGAGCAAGGTACCAATTTAGATAAGAGGGTGAGATGGCAACATCAATCTCACTTACTAAATAAAAGTACTATTATGCATACACAAAGACGGCACGTGATATGACTTTACTGGAAAGGGACCGTATTAAGTCTATAAAATGAATGCCGCCCGTTGCTTAAATCAGCTTAGGTCCCCTCCTTTGTGTGTGGTCAAGCAGGATAAGAAACTCAATAAGACTCTGAATTTGAGCTGTCCTCGGATGTACACCTGCTTGTGGCACCTCGGAATTACAGACTTACTACGGTAAGAGACCTGGACCCGGCGTTCGTTGGAGTCGTGGAAGCCTCAGCTCGTCCTATTCTTAGTATTCTTAATCTTTAAATCCTTATACTATAAAGTAGCTCGATCCTCCTAAGCTAGGGGAGAGGGTCTTTAGATGAAATGGTCACCAAATGCGACTAACTAACTATTTCTTAATGCGGTTTGAAGCGTGCGACAGCCCCCTCGTTATCTTACTGTTACCGATTGCCTGATTTATGGACATGCGGATCTGTACCTAGACCTGGAAGGCAGAGAGAGAATTCATAAGACAAAGAGGATGTGGACTGAACTGAACGGACAGGCCGATTCTGATGCCGATCGTTAGAGGGATGGATGGAAGTGCTATGGACGGACCCGAAGTTGCTCACCATGGACCAAGATAGGGACCTTCGGTAAGCGGTATCAATTCTCTAATGCTGAAAAGCTCTGTCCCGAGTAGTGGAAAAGCCCAGATACGAATATGTTGAGTAGCAGGCGGCGAATTGTTGAGCCCTTATGCAGCGTCCCGAGAAAACTAGGTGGATCCAGGTTTAGATTGAATCACATATTATTTTTTCTTAGGGTAAGCCCCTTCTGGAGAAGTAGTTCGCCCACTTCCACCAGTTCTTACTTCCTACGGAAGTGTAGCCATACTTTATTTCTTGGAAAGAGACCCCGTTGTCAGCCACGGTTTGTTTGAGATCCGTTACTGGGCATGTGAACTTCTACTTCTTAGTAAAAGGGCTTACTCCTAGGATTGACTGGGTGAGGTTCCCCCACCGTAGCAGCTCTTCCGCCGTTTAACAAGCTAAATAGGGATTCCCCGAGTATTCCAGTATCTCGCTCCCTATTCGTGTTGTTCCAATGCTAACGAGGTACTCGCTTTTCTACAGCTACAGAATTCGTACATTCAAAAGTACAAGACAAGTTGTATCTTCAACTACATAAGAAGATAAAGCCCAAGGTGAAAGGCGAAACCGAAAACCTCCTCAATTGTTGAAGTCTCAATACGCGCTTAAAGCATTTCCAACTATAATCACGTAAGAAAGGAATTCATTGACTTCGAACAACAAAAAGCCTGTCTCCTATCCTCCGAACTCTTTTTTTTTCCCGGTTAACTACGGGCACTTTTCTTTAGAGAAGATAGACCTTAGAAGCGTAACACTCCAGGATTGTACGTGATGGAGGATGGGAGTAACTCCGGTCTCTCCTGGCAATAGTTTTCTTTCTGGTGGCCGTGACAAGTGGGCTTCGGTGAGCGGTTGCCCTTTATAAATAGGCTTAATCGGTTCGAATCCGAATAAGGGCTTTTTCCTCTTTCTTTTTCGGTATGCCGCTCCGCGAGCAGAGCGAATGAACAACAAAAAATCCAACCTAAGATGAATATCCTTCGACCGTTATCTCCTCATCTTCCTATTTATAAGCCACAGCTCACTTCGACGTTTCCAATTTCCCATAGAATCTCCGGAGCTTTCCTAGCCACTATCGTTTTCTTTTTTCATCTTCTTTATCTGAAAATAGGTTTGATTTGCTTCACCTATGAGAATGTCTACCTATTCTTCTTTTATTCATCAAAGCTCATCCTAATCTCCGTCGAGATTACTGCCTTTGCCCTGTCCTATCATCTGTATAATGGAGTGCGGATCTTATATAATCATAGGATTCTTAATAAGGTAGAATACTCTACAACAACATTCAACATAATGTTGTTTGTTGGAGTACTATACGGCCTTTTGTATATCCTTGGAAGCCCACTCCAATTTTCAGGTATGGGCACACCCATACATATTATGGGGACCCTCCCCGCAGTGCGTTTCACTCTACTTCACTAAAAATCCACTATGGCCGGGCTCTCTCTACTATGAGGACTCAGCAATGGGTTTAAATAGTACATGTTCTTACTCATCCGTTAGAGAGAGTAGATGTTGATAATACATCTAGGGTAAGGCTACACAGTGAGGATCAATAGATTTCTTTTCTACCTAGGTCAAAGGGCTATGCCGCTATATATGCTACACCGAAGTCTGCTCCTAGGGCATGACATAAGGAAGGGAGGGACATTCTCGTATATTCGTACTGTACTGCAGGGACATGCGCTTTGCTTTAATGCGCGCCTTCGTAACAGGGTAGTCATAGGTTTCCCTATGGCTGGATTGAATCCTTCTTTTTCTTTTTCGGTATGCCGCTCCGCGAGCAAGGAGCGAAAGAACGAAGTGTGCTGTGGTGATGTCCGAATTTTCACCTATTTTGATCTATTTAGTGATCAGTTCGCTAGTTTCTTTGATCCCACTCGGTCTTCCTTTTCCATTTTCTTCCAACAGTTCGACCTATCCCGAAAAATTGTCGGCGTACGAATGTGGTTTCGATCCTTCCGGTGATGCCAGAAGTCGTTTTGATATACGATTTTATCTTGTTTCAATTTTATTTATTATTCCTGATCCGGAAGTAACCTTTTCCTTTCCTTGGGCAGTACCTCCCAACAAGATTGATCCCTTTGGATCTTGGTCCATGATGGCCTTTTTATTGATTTTGACGATTGGATCTCTCTATGAATGGAAAAGGGGTGCTTCGGATCGGGAGTAACCACTAGTGATAGGGCAAAAATAGGGGGAAAGGACAAAGGAAATAGCGATGCCTACATTCAATCAATTGATTCGTCATGGTAGAGAAGAAAAACGGCGCACGGACCGTACTCGAGCTTTGGATCAATGTCCCCAGAAGGAAGGAGTAT